AACATCTGGTTTATAGCAAGCCCCTCAACTTATCCGCTTATCGGAAAGAGCAGGGACCTACTACCTACAGGCAGAGACAGGACAGCAAACTTATTGGCACCTGATTGTCGGTAATATCTATTCTTTGCTCATAAAGTCTACGAAGCGAGCCTTCACTGGGGAGAGAGCGACCTCTTCAACTCCACTACTACTATCTGTACTCAAGTACAAGTAACAAAATAAACTCTTAATACAATTTAGTAGGTATTTTCTTTTTGAAGGCGAAGCGACCTAGTCGAGCTAGACTCTACTCGTGCTATAGTCGAGGAAAGCTCGTGCCTTATTCGTGTTAAGTTGTCGAGTTAACTAGACTCGAGGAACTAATCCTTTAGGCAACTCCTCCTATTTGAGAAGAGGACACTTCCTTACTTAGTTCAGTGCAACAACAAAAGAAAGTACCCTTACCCCCCTAGATCACTTTTGGGGGGAACTTTAACTCAATCTACTACTACTGTTCTCATTCATTGACATAAGTCAAAGCTACCAGTTACTTACTTAACTAACTCGTACCGGCACTATTGAGTTCACAACTCCAACTCCCTTAGATTAGAACTCGATCCTACTAATTACGTAGAACCATGAACCATCGATCGAGCGAGTTCGAGGTGGTTGATGCTTTCTATCTAACTCGCTGTACGCTCAGGAAGAAGTTTACATGAATCCTCCACCCGGTTGTGTAAGAGGGGTGGGTTCAACTTTTCCGATTGATCTGCCGACCCCCTTTCTGCGGAAGAGATTTAGGCTCAACAGTGGAAGTTCATCCGGTCAGGTGCTAGGCTCAGCTCAACCCAAGTGCCCCTCCTATGGCGTTCGTGACATAGCATATTGTCTGATCTTCGAGCAGGGGGACCAACGTAGTAACTCTTAGGGAGTCACTCTTATTGCGTTTTCCCGGGTTGGCATACATCTTTTCTTTTATCTGTATACAACTCAAGATGGGATCGCATTTCACCTTGTTAGATCTCCTAATCATCCCCTAAGTCCTTCTTTCTTTTGAGCCAAAGCCTTCCTTTTCGAGATCTCATCCATTTCTGGTACCAGTTTACACTCTCCTTTGAGATGGTCTAGCACAGATTAAGCTCCATAGCCCGTAGCTTCCCCTGGCCCCCTCTGTAAACCTATTATTTTGATAAGGCAATCCTATTAGAAGTAGAAGAATCGGAGGCACATGGCACATGTGGTTCACACGATATCTGGAAACATGGGGAGGAAGGATGACCAACAAAGACTGATTCTGGTTTAAATAGTTTAGAGATCCGCTTTTTTCTTTCGTGAGGGTTACTCCGCTCAAGCCAAAAGTAAACCTGAATGGAAAAGTGTTTAAGTACCTGTTTAGTATATTACTTAGCTTAGAAAGAGTGAAAATCAGATTTCATTCTAGCTTCCTTGCTTTTAAGCCAAGCCTGAACATCTAATTAATTCTCTCCGAGAGATTACAAAACTCAAACTCCAATTCTTGTGGTATTTCCATTTTTGGAGTATCCTTTTATGAGTCAAAAGCCTCGCCCCTAACTCGAGTGATTTTCCTACCGATTCCGAATCTTGCAAAGCGCTCCTCTCGCTACGCTCGAGTGTTTGAAATCCTCTCACTTCGCCGCCTTCGGTCGAGTGTCTTACGAACCTCCCTGATATAAGTACAAGGCTTCCCTGTTCTCGACTATCCATGAGTCCTAAAGATAAAGATCACTTATTAAAGGAGGCTAAACTCAATACAGCATCTTTGGGAACGGACGGTAACTATATGACCTATCACCGGAAGAAGATTGTACCTAGCAATAAGAAATGTCTTTTCCGTCTTTCCATAGCCCGAGAATCTGCTTTGGACCTAGAACCTTACCTGCCCGCCTATCGATTGTCCTTATTATTTTTAATATTCACCTTTATAGGATATGCTTTGAATTCTTCAACTGGGATTTTATACTTTTACAGTCTTCTTAGGATGAAGCTTTCACTGGAATTTCCTACTCTAAGTTCAGTGACCTGGCACAATCTAATTATTAATTAATAGAACCCGCAAGGGGAAAGGCCCTCCGATCTTTACGGAACTGATGGAACTGCATCTCTAACTGCTTGTGCTGCTTCAATAGATACATCTGAGAGCTTCCTATGCTACACACAACTGTCATAGTTGCTCCTAGTGTAACCGTGTCCCACCATAAAGATGTCAAACCGTTTATACCACTGCCTAGGAGATTGCTTCAAGCCATACAATGACTTCTTCAACAGGCACACATGGTCTTCCTTACCCTGAAAAATGAAACCCTCTGGCCGATGCATGTAAATCCTCTCCTCAAGCTCCAAGTCAAACAAAGCTACCATGGCAAGTAACACACGAATAGAACTATGCTTCACCACTGGAGAAAACACTTCATTTAAGTCAATACCTGTGTAAAGCCCTTAGCAACTAAACGTGCCTTGTACCTCGCATCCTCAACCCCCGGGATTCCATCTTTCTTCTTGTAAACCCATTTGCACTCAACAATCTTCTGGCCCTCTGGTGGTTTCACAAGCTCCCAAGTCTGATTATTATGGAGAGACTCAATCTCCTCACTCATGGCAGTCACCGATTCACTGCTAGAAACAGCCTCCCTATAAGAACATGGCTCATTACCATCAAGGTCCACTGCAACAGACAAGGACAAGGCATAAGCAACCAGATCAACAAATCCATATCTCTGAGGTGGTCTCCTATGTAGTCTTCAGCTCTATAGCAGCAAAGGTATTGAATGCTCCATCATACAGCGCTGACCTCTTTGCTTTGGTCTCACTACTTCGTGCCTTCCTCCTCAGAGGTGATGACTTAGATGCGTACCCTTCTTCTGATCCAATGAGAAGATTTTGGGCTCGTGCCGTTACAGGACTAGCAAGAGTGGGAGAGTCAGTCCCAGCTATTGGTATTGCCCTTTGACGTAGTGAATCTTCAATCTTTTGGTGGTCTATCTATGGAAAGAAAGAAGGTCAACCCCACCACAGAAAAGATTTGAACTCACAAGAGAGCTGAAACCAAACCAAGGAAGGACTCAGAGTAAACAAGATCAGCCCTTCCAGATGGAATGGTCAATCTCAGATCAATGAATAGGAATAGATGAATTCTAAGCCCTGGTATTCCTATAAAAGTAACTATTTTTACGGGGGAGACTCTCATAGGTTTGAATAGGGCTTTTAGTTACGGATTAGCAGCAGTATAGGGCGTATCGCAGTAAAAGCACTACCAGTCTTTATCTTTCCATTAGGCTGGGCCTATCCCTGTACCTGTAAGAGTTCCTTTCGATTCTATCCATTATGAGTTCCCCTGCAGCCCGAAGTTATTCTCTTATGTTACTTTTTTACATCTTCTTCCATTGCTTGTTCCAGTTCCAGTTACAATTGGTTTTCTTTCCCTGGGGTTAGATTCGGTTGACATTCTAGTTAGAAAAAAAAGATGTTTAGGCTGTCGGCAAGATTCTCTTGAAATTGAAAACTAGTCTCCATTGCAACCGCATTCCCTTCTGTCTCTGTGTATACTAGGTCTCCGAGTGTGAACATCCTATAGGCCTTCCCTTCCTAGCGTGGCTACCTTTTCTACCATTCCTAAGGCTTTCTATGGAGATCCAGCCGAGTCAGTTGTTTGAGTGTAATTATCTATGCTTTCAGTGCGGATAAGTTCCCTAGCTTCTTGGGGATTTGAGTCAAAGTTTGAGTACCAGTTACTCTTTATTACCTTAGGCAATCCGCATTAGGATAAGGGGCTGACTGGGTTGGATACTATCTCAATAAAGGAGTAGAAGTTTTAGCATAAAGAAAAAGGTTCATCCTAAGTTTCCGTTGATACTGATTGTCTTTGTAAGAGAGAAAACTCCTTTTCAACGAACTCGTGCTCTCAAACGAAGGAGCTATCCTTGGGATACAGACAAAAGCAGGCTTAGTAAGCTTTCTCACCTGAATCAACCGCATCTAAGGGCGGAAGTTCACTTATCGAGGCTACCTCTTCGCTTTGCTCTTCTAAGGGAGCTTACCCTCATACTGGGTAGAGGGGCGCATATCTCTGTGACCTGGTTATCACTGCTATTTACCCCTTGTCCGAGGTTGGATTAAAAAAAAAAAGATCCAAAAAAAAGTTAACACTTGAATTAATTAAGATTTATGAGTCAAATGTGAATCCTAAGATTAAGATGCATGGGTAAGCTTCTATAGGTAAGGCCAAACTCCGCCGGGTTTCCTGAGTTCACTACAGAAATGAAAAAAAAAGGTATCCCTTCGGCAAGGGCTAATTTTTGACCTGGTAGGGTATAGGTTCGTTCTATAAAAGAGAGACTGTTCTTTCCCTATCTCCTTTGTAGGATGACTCCAATGGGCTTGATTCATTCATCTTACTCCTATATTTTCCTACCTTCGAGAAGGATCGTATACTCTTAAATGAAAGCTAGTCCATTTTCTAAGGAAGTTCATCAAGTTGCATTTCTTCCTTCTCTTCTGCCTTACAGTCTATTCTATGTCTTTTTCAATGAAGCGAGTTTTACTTTCTTTTTTTTTTTATTTCGATGTTGGTCCCTTTGAGCCTATTGAAGTGGAGAGTGCTCTTTGCTGTGAAGCTGGACGAGAGCCCCTATAAAGAGAAGAGTCGTAAGCGCTTCCTAATTGCTTCCTGACGGTTTGGTTTGAGATTCAGTGCCGCGATTCTCCCTGGCTGGCTACCATTTAAAGGGGAATCAAAAGGCGCCTCTCTGAGGCAGATAGTATGGAGCAGCATTCCAAGACATTTAATCATGCGGCGCTCTACTTCTTGCTTGACGTTAATTAAGTAAGTGATAATCGGCATATCTTTTCCAGTCCAGCTTTCTTCCTTGCAGCGACTTCTAGTCCTTTCAGCTGCTATTGCTATACTTTTGAACAGGAAAATTTGGTCACGTAGATCTTCTATTTTGCCGGAATTTTTTAATTGCTCCGTACGAATTGACTTAAAACTCCTGTTCGTTGTAAGTGAAGGAAAGGTTGGTCAACAATTTGGAGAGTTTGCTTTTACACGGAAACGAAGACTCTCGAGAAGAAATATTGGACCGGGAAGAAAAAAGGGGGAAAAAGTAAAGTCTAAGCGCATATGGCACGAAAAGGAAATCCGATTTCGGTAAGAATGGATCTGAATCGTAGTTCAGATTCAAGTTGGTTTAGTGATTATTATTATGGTAAATTAGTGTATCAAGATGTCAATCTGAGATCTTATTTTGGTTCGATACGTCCACCTACGAGACTCACCTTTGGCTTTCGTCTTGGTAGGTGTATTATTCTACATTTTCCCAAAAGAACATTCATTCATTTCTTTCTTCCCCGTCGACCACGACGACTGAAACGACGCGAAAAAACCAGACCCGGAAAGGAGAAGGGCCGGTGGTGGACATTCGGGAAAGTCGGGCCGATCGGGTGTCTTCATTCAAGCGACGATACAGAAGAAGAACGAAACGAAGTGAAAGGCTGGGGGGCAAGGAAAAGAGTCGAGTCGATCAGGCTCGACGACCGGGAGAAGCAAAACGAAATCAGGATTTGGCCGAAAAAAAAGCAACGCTATGGATACCATGACCGACCACCATCGATAAAGAAGAATCTTTCTAAATTACTTCGGGTCAGCGGGGCCTTCAAGCATCCGAAATACGCCGGGGTTGTAAATGACATAGCGTTCCTGATAGAAAATGACAACTTCTTCAGAAAAACGAAGTTATTCAAGTTCTTTTTTTCAAAGAAGTCCCGCTCCGACGGCCAGACGAGTCATCTACTTAAAAGGACCCTCCCTGCAGTGCGCTCCTCCTTGAATTATTCGGTCATGCAATACTTATTGAATACAAAGAACAAAATGAATTTCGACCCCGTCCTAGTTCTCAATCATTTCGTGGAACCGGGCGTGGCTGAACCATCTACGATGGGGGGAGCGAATGCACAGGGAAGAAGCTTAGATAAGAGAATACGTTTTCGCATCGCTTTTTTTGTAGAAAGCTTGACCAGCGAGAAAAAGTGTTTGGCCGAATCCAAAAAGAGATTGACCCACTTCATTCGCCAAGCGAATGATCTTCGCTTCGCGGGAACAACAAAAACCACCATCTCGCTCTTTCCTTTCTTCGGTGCTACCTTTTTCTTTCTAAGAGATGGGGTTGGGGTGTATAATAACCTTTTTTTTGAGGATGCCCGGGAACAACTCCTAGGTCAATTAAGGATCAAATGTTGGAACCTCATGGGTAAGGATAAGGTAATGGAATTGATAGATAAATTCATAAACCTAGGTGGGATAGGAGAATTGATAAAGGGAATAGAGATGATGATAGAGATCATACTGAGAAACAGAAGAATTCCGTACGGGTACAACTCTTATTTAAACGAAGTAAAAAAAATGCGATCTTTGTTGTCTAATAGAACAAACACTAATACCTTAATTGAGTCGGTAAAGATCAAATCTGTTTATCAAAGTGCTTCTCCGATTGCTCAAGACATCTCTTTTCAACTGAGGAACAAAACAAGATCATTTCGTTCCATTTTTAGTAAAATAGTGAAGGATATTCCATTAGTAATGAATAAAGGGGTTGAGGGGATCCGTATATGTTGTTCAGGTCGATTAGAAGGCGCAGAAATAGCTAGAACTGAATGCGGAAAGTATGGAAAAACATCTTGTAATGTATTTAACCAGAAAATCGATTATGCTCCTGCGGAAGTATCTACTCGTTACGGAATCTCAGGTGTCAAAGTGTGGATTTCATATAGTAAAAAAAAGGGGGTACGTGCTATATCCGAAACGTACGAAATATAGTAAATATCGTAAAGGCAGATGTAGTAGGGGTTGCAAGCCGGACGGTACACAACTTGGTTTTGGAAGATATGGCACTAAAAGTTATAAAGCTGGTCGTCTTTCATATCGAGCCATTGAAGCAGCGCGGCGGGCTACAATCGGACAATTCCATCGTGCTATGAGCGGACAATTCCGAAGAAATGGTAAGATATGGGTAAGAGTTCTCGCGGATCTCCCTATTACCGGGAAACCTACAGAAGTAAGAATGGGAAGAGGAAAAGGAAATCCTACGGGTTGGATTGCTCGTGTGTCCACGGGACAAATCCTATTTGAAATGGATGGTGTGAGTTTGTCAAATGCTCGACAAGCCGCTACATTAGCGGCGCATAAACCATGTTCGTCAACCAAGTTTGTTCAGTGGTCGTAACATAATTGGTTAGTGGGGAACCCCGGGCCGAGATTCAAAAAAATTAGGCGAAGTGCTTGTTCCTGAATGACAGAAGTGGAAAGACACTAAGGGGGAGGGATATACTCTTTTTTTTTTTATTTTTATTTTTGTAATCGCCGAAATTGTACGACTTGTTCCAGGCGTACGACCCTCATACGTTAAGGTTGATTTTCGCCGGCCCGGTTCCAACCCTGCACAAAGAATTCCCTTGTTTCTGTGGCTCTCGAGTCCTGTATATGTAGCGAAGGGACTCGCTTTCTAGACGCCCGAGCAGAACCTTTTCAGTTATTGGTCAGTTCCTCACTCCGGGGAGGAGTGAATGAAGGTTTGCGTAGTGGAGTTCCTCAGTGCCGTCTCCTTTCTAATAGAGTGATTGGTACAGTCAAGTCAAGTAGGAAGAGTCGTAGGGCACAAACGGAGTTAACGGTTATTCCTTAGTTGGTTAGTTCATCTATCCTTTCAGTTTGTAGTTCATAGATACCTTTTCGGTTGTGCTAAGTGAACCTTGTTAGCTTTCTCTGTCCAAGAAGCTGTTGCAAGGAAGTCTCCGTCCCAATGCTTTCTCTTTAGATAGGCCAGTAAAGTGTCCAAGGCAGGTTCGGGATAAACTTATAATCCAATGGATCAAACTTATTTTCTAAGGAGAAGTTCTAAGCTAATCAAAGGCAGTGCGATTGCGGATCACTTGGCAGAACATCCGTTGCCTGCCTACGAACCCATGAGGACGGATTTCCCTGACGAAGAAGAATCAGCAGGCTGGAATATGTTTTTCGACGGTGCATCAAATCAGAAGGAAGGGTTGCGGAATAGGGGCAGTTCTGGTCTCACCCCCCGGTGCTCACATCCCCATTGCAGTGAAGCTGAAGTTCGACTGTTCGAATAACGTTGCTGTGTTACCAGACTGAAAGCGGCAGTTTATATAGGTATTGAAGAGCTGGATGTGTTTGGAGATTCTTCACTGGTCATAAGCAAGACCATCGGTAAGTGGGAGATGAAAAATGTCAAGTTCATCCCCTACCATGGATATTTTGAAGCACTCGCCAATAAGTTAAAGAGGATGACATGACCTTCGCCTACATGTCCAGGACCAAAAAGCACTTCACGGATGTTAAAGCCACACTCGCCTCCATGATTGAGATACCAGGGGGTAGTTACATAAGACCGATAGATCTTGGGCAAAGAGATGAGATGTACTGTCTTGAGCTTGAGATCGAAGAAGAAGATCATAAACCATGGTATGCAGATAGAAAGCAGTATCTGGGGGACAAAACATTCCCTGCGGATGCTACCAAAAACGACCTACAGATGATTCAACGCTTGGCTCATTAGTTCGTTCTCTCTACGGGGGCATCCCTTTCAAAGGGTCTCCTAATCAAGTCTGGCTACGGTTTCTCGATGCAATGGAGGCGCTGCAGACCATTGTTCATGGTGGGATTTGCGGCCCCCACATGAATGGACATATGCTGGCTAAGAAGCTTCTCGGGATGGGTTACTACTGGTCCACCATGGAGTCAGATTGTACAGAACTCTGTCAGATTGACGCCAACAAGATCAACGCACCACCAAACGAGCTGCACAAGTTGACCACTCCGTGGCCCTTTGCAGTCTTGGCATGGATGGATCTTATTTTTCCCCTGCCACAGAAGACCTCCAAGGAAACAAATTTCGTTATAGTGGCAATCGATTATTTCACCAAGTGGGTGGAGGCAGCATCCGTTGCCCATGTTACCGCAAAGAACACGCTGCTCAGATTCTTTCAGAAGGACATCATCTGTCGGTACGGCCTCCCCCATGAGATAATCAAAGATCACGGGACTCATTTCAAGAAAAAGGGCTTTATGCGAAAAGTACAAGATTCAGCACCATCGGTCCTCTCCTTACCGTCCCCAGACCAATGGAGCGGTTGAAGCAGCCAATAAAGATTGGAAGCAGATCTTGGAGAAGATGTCATAGAACTATTTCGCATGGCACGAGATGTTGCCATATGCAAGAAGGGAGAACGTCGATTCGAAAAACTGGGGCAACTCCATATTCGCTTGTGTACGGGATGGAAGCCGCTCTACCAATAGAAAGAAGTCGAGATACCATCTTTACGCATTTTTATGGAAGAAGAGCTAGAAGAAGGTTAATGGTAGGTATGAGCGCTTGAATCTGATCGAAGAGAAACGGCTACGCGCGATCGGTCATGCTCAGGCCTATCAACGTCGAATGGCCCGAGCCTAGGTTAGGTTAAGCCGCGAGAGTTCCAGCCGGGGGCTCATCGTAGGCTCTCCCAGCAGCAGCTTCGGCAGTCCAGGGGGTTTGCCAACTTCGGGGCACAACCTCTATTCTTCGGATGGATTCCTTCCCTCTTCCATTCTCTCTCTCTCTGTCCGTCTTTCTTTCTTCATGTCCTCTTCTCTTCCCTTCCCTATATCTCTTAACCGGTCGGTTATTCCGCGTTGCATACCTACTTTTCATAGAAAGAAGATAGGTGCGGAGTTGTTGCTTGTCTTATTGAGATGAGGATACTGGCTTGCTTTTCTTAGGAGTAAGCAAGTCTTTAGAGCCGCATTGATTCCAATGCTTTCTTTGCCAGTTCTATTGCTTGGAGTAGATAGTTAGGCTATCGAGAAGGAATAACTACCTATCTTGCTAGCGAATCCAGGGAGGGAGATATACTAGTAACTAAAAGTCAGTAGCGAGCTAACAGGTCTGTGTTAAGGGATTAGGTTAATGAATCTATAAGATAAGTACTAATTAATAGTAATGAGACCGCTTATTGGATCTTTAATACACCACTATACTATTGATGAGGGGAGTTCATATCATAAAGGGCTAGAAGGAATCAATCATTACAGGAAGAGGAGGGAGGACTTTTTTTACTTCCTACGCAGAGCGGGAAAGACAAGCGCAAATAGATGACTTCTATAAGTATAAGGTCACACTGGACTTGCTAATCTCCTAGTATTTAGGCATTGACTCAAATCAAAAAGAGTTCTTTGCCTGCTCAGCCGCAACTCCTTTCAGGGTTCCAAACCTTGGTCTATTTGACTGTCTGGCCTGTTAGGCTTTTGAGTTGTTTCGTGTCTTGTGATGAGGGCTTGTTTTGTGAGGAAGTAAGCTTATCAAGGAAGTATGATCTGTTTACTTAACTTAGTAGTAGTTATGTGGTACGCAAGGGAAAGGCAGGTAGGGGTTGGGCTCAGCAAGTTCAGATAAGGTTCTGTCTCTCCCGATACAACCAAGCAAGCTGAGTCTATTGAATTCACTACTATAACTATATGATATTCCCTGCCCTTCAAGCAAGCATGGGAAATAGGAGGTTAGCGCATGATAAGTAGATGTAGAAGCAGTCCCACAAGCAAGGGACAGAGGAAAGGAATAGTTTCTGGAATCAGTCCCAGTCCTAAGCAAGTGAAGCTAGTCCTTTGGTTATCCCTTAAATGGGGGATAACAACTGCTTATGCGGCCACTCCTTCTGAAGAGGCCCTATTGGCCCATTACTTGTCCTACGAGGAGGACCCTGACTACGTCAGGTTTGTCTACGAGGAACTTCAAAGAGCAGCCACACTTGGAGCCTACGACGAAGCACTGTGTAGGTTTCTTAAGGCAGGGATGCTTCTGAAGCTAAAAGGAAAAAAGATAAATGATTTCACAGCTCCTCCTTGCCCCCTATCTAGTCTAGTAAGGCTTTGATTTACGAGGTTCTGAATACAGTACAGCATTTCTGACTTAATGGATGCACTAATGGATGAGGGGTTGCGTGGGCAATTCCTGAATATCGATAGAACGTTGATTAATATTCAGGAAGAGATCGAGGTTTTTTTCCTATCTGATCTTTGTCAACACAGGACTCGGAGCCCCCTGCTCAAACAAAAGGGTAATCCTTCGGAATTTTCAATTCCTTTCGAATTTCTTATAGTGGAGGGGGCGGTAGGGGAGAAGACTAATTTTTCATTCTATATGGGGGGGAGCTATTGTGAAGCCTAGAGAGGCGGAAGCGGCAAATCGCTTCTACCGAGTTCCCCAACAGCAGCTTAGCTTAGTAGCTTAACTCTTTCTACTGGCGTGGCGCTGCTGGATGCTTCTGATCAATAGGAAGAGGAGGACAAAAAAAGCTTATGATGAGCATCTATTTGAGTCGATCATTTCCAAGATCTAATTCAAGTTTTTTCTTATGTAGTGGAAACGCCTTACAATCTGAAGTTTTACGCTTAAGGGAAGAAATGTTCTTGGTGGATGCAGGACTTGGGACCCCCAGAATTTGTATGCAAGATGAGCTTACAGGAGTGCCAATCAACCGAGCCACCAGGTTTGAGAATAAGGTGGGATCCCTGGATCTAGTGGCCGGTGAATCACTGATCAAAGAGCAGATTCTGGAGAGATTCTTCATCGATCTAGTGGCCGGTGAATCACTGATCAAAGAGCGAGCAGCCGCCAGGTTTAATGATTTGGTGGGATCCACAGATGTAGTGGCTGGTGAACCGCTTCTTCTTCTTCCACGAAGATTCAGACAAAACCGAGCTTGGATGGAACTGAACAAGATTTGGCGAACGAATACAAAGGTCAAAGGCTTTATTATTGAGAAAGTAAAAGGAGGTTATTCAGTAGCCATCGCAGGTTTCATTACTTTTCTTCCATTCCGTCCTCGTATAAGGAAAAGGATATCGAATGATCGATTCACCATTGAGAGCATTAACCCCAAAAGGACGAATATTGTGGTGTTATAACAGCGGCAGATCAAACAAGAACTTGATGAGCGAAATCTGCTGACGAAAAAAGAGCACTTTTTTAAATTCCGAAGCCTAGCGTCTCCTGATAACACTCTATCACCTTAATCCATTCTTTTGTTGAGGGTCTTGCACTTATTCCGGCCCTCTATTTACATAGCGAAGAAAGGCAAAGGCTCTTGCTCGAATGCGTGACTGCGGCGCGCCTATCGCCCCGGCACGGCACTCTAAAATGCATGTTGGGTTGAGCAAGAATACTGCGACTAGGGAGACGAAGAATGAAATTGAAGGCATAGTCTCAATAAAAAGAATTGAACACCAACCAACGAGTGGAGGATTTTATTTTGATGGAGTCTCGCAGAAGAAGACCCCTATAGGAGGGGCGCTAGCGCGCTACAACTAGCAGCTCTCATCTTGAATTTTGTTGCATCCTTGTCCTTCTTTTATTCATATTCAATCTTCCGCTTTCATCGCTCGTAGTTGCTCTCTTCCTTAATGCTATCTTCTTCTTAGCCTCGTTTGGCGCTATATACCTTCTTTGCTTCTCTTACGTGTCCATGAACATTAGTTCGAGTCTACGCCCATCTTTCTGAGTTCAAAGAGGGTTTCGCGAGTCCAAAACGGGAGGTTTAGTGTGAGTCCACAAAAGGGGAGTAAGTTTCTGGGCCACTCACATGTTGTCAATTCGAATGCTTTCTAATTTGCTTTAAGATCCCTAGGACCATCTACTTTCATCTTTACTAGTAGAGCAAGGAATTCCTTTCTTTTTTCTTATGGTAAGTGGTCTATCTACACGACGTCTTCTTTTATTTAAGACTGATCTTCCCCCTTGCCTTTTGAGCTTTTGAGCTGGGGCAATCAATCAGTCCATTCATTCCTGCCCTTCATTCAATAGATCGCTTAGCTCTATTTCTCAGTCAATCCCCTTTGTTCATGGCTTTTAATTTTTTGTAATGCTTTTATTTTCAGTAAAGATCTCGATGACCGCTTAATTCATCTTTCCTTTCCCGCTCCTGAATGAGAAGTGGTTTTTTTTACGGTCTTGGCCTGAGAAAAGTGATCTCTGAAAAGCTCCCAATTAGGTCAGTAGCTGGCCGAGTAGCTGATAGACCAAATAAGCACAGTAGCTGTTTAGAGCCGAAGGAGCTCTTTTTTTGATTCTATTATCTTTGGGATTCTATAGCCTACGTACTTGCCTTTAGGGGATCGAAGTTGGATGAATCTCCAGTGGTTCCTTCCATCGGCGTCATCGAACCACGTTAGCAATTCGAAAAACGGAAGGCTCGAAATGACGGGTCAAAGGAATTTATCCGCTCCCTAGCCTCCGATCGATTTCCTACCTTAGCCGTAAAGAGGATCTTTCCCACGCTAAGCGCACTACTCCCAGGCAAGGTCATAAGAACCTTTGGGAATCCATCCCACCTCCGCCTCTATGATCCACGCCAAACACACGACGAGTTGAATGCTCTCCTTTATTTTTATTTAACCATGCCGCATATGTTTATAAGCTCAGCTTGGCCCCGGTCCCCCTCCCCAAGGCTCTCCCGTCTAATTAGTGCCGCTACCTCCTCCGAGCGATCATCTCTCGTCGTCCTTCCGGCTCGCATCTTTTCTTCTTTCATCGCGAATGGTAGTACTCCTTCGGGTCTTGGCCTTGGTTGCACTTCTTCTCTCGCCGATGACTGAATTGGCTTATCATCCGTAGTCAAGCTCGGTTCGAGCGATCAAAGAGCAAGCTACCTCGATAGGCTTCCTTAGCATCCATAAATTGCAGCCTACGGAGTGGTGAATTAAACTAATAAAGAGGAGCAGACTGGCCCCTAATAATCGGTAGTTGCACATGCATTGCTCGATAGGTTAAGGGAGTTCGCTCATCCGCGCTCTTGCTTAAACGAATTCCTCTTTCGATCCTACAACCCCTATTCTCATTCGCTGCTGGACTTCGACCTCCGTTGATGGATGTGCTTGGCCGGAAGGGTCCTCGACGGGGTCAGTAGCTAGAAAGCTCCTTTGGGAGAGCAAGCTTCGAGATTCACTCTGCTATATATCCGCAGGACCTGCTCGTGATGTTGACTTAGGAACGAATTCTCCAAGTGCACCCTCTGCGTCCCTTACTGCTAGTCTTGTTGGGACTGCGGAAATGAGAGGACTCGTCAGTGTCGATGTCACTGCAACCAAGGTATGCGACCTCCAAAACCACCACTACACCCCGTCGCTATCCTTTTAGCGTTCCGCAATATCCATCTTCTAGTCAGCCTCCTGTTTAAGGAAGTCAGTCCGTCCCATCCAACGAATAACACTTATATCTATCTCGCACCCTCTTCCCGCCTTGCCTGGCTTCTTAGCCTATCCTGCCCCTCCAGCTGCTAGTAGTTCCATGAGTAAGGGGTTCAGCCCTTACGTTTACGTGCCTATCTCACTTGTTTACAGCTCTTATAGGCTTTCTAGCGCTGCTTTCAAATGCAATGATTGGGCCCCCTAGACCTGAGGTCTTCACTTCAATTGCTCAGTCCAAGTCTGCTGCAATTGGCAATTTAATTGGATAAGTCTTGGTTGTCGTAGACTCCTCCCGCTCACGCTAGCTAGTCTTTTTTCATTGATCTTCTGCCCGTCTATCTCTTTCCGGTAAAATGCGCCTATCCAGGGACGTGTAAAGCAGCGGTAGATCAACATAGGTGTGAACAAAGCATCATTCCGTCAATTCGTAAATCTACAATAGCGATAACCTTCTTTTAATACACTGTAGCAGCAATCGGCACTCGAGTTCTTAGTACCAGGAGGTGAATTAGTGCGTCATCTGTTGTCTTGCCCAAGTCCTTCTCACTCGCATTCTCTTTATCGAAGACTTCGTGAATGGAATCTCCCAACTTGTAAGTAGAAATCTGGGCGGGTAGCTTTCTTGCTAGTTGAAGGTATATTTTTTATATGCTTAAATACATTATCGAAAAGGTGCTTTCTTAAGTGAAAAGGTGATTTTCATGGGCCTCTAGGTCTTTTCTGGTGCTCTGCCTGAAAATACGATAATTGAGTTTTTGAGACTCCGTTTTGTTAACAACGGGTACAAAGGCTAAGACAAAGCAGCTTCCTAAGTCACTCAGGTATGGCTTTGGTTAAGTAAATTGACTCCATCTTCACCAGTAGCCAAGGTAGGCATAATCCGCGTGAGCTCTTTAAAGTGTTTCGTGCCTCACCTCACTGGTGCTCTTCGTCAGATCTTTTTTGAAGTAACAAGAACTCTTTCCTTATGAAAGGGTCTCGTTCTGCCGTATGGGCTTTCCCCAAGGTGTAAAAAGTCTCATCTAGCTAGATCCTAAGATCTCGATCCACGGCTTAGTAATCCGCAGACGCTTCATACGAAGCCGAATCCGCTGAATCAGGGGAATCCACCGATCCAGGTAGGTGAGTTGGTATATAACCAAAGGAAGAGCAGAGGGAAAACTCGACCAGAAGACCAGCTAACCTAAGCGCCCACGAAGAGAGATTTCGAATACTGAACTAAGTAGGTAGTAGGCCTTCAACCAACTTTTGGATCCTTTATCACAGAGCCGATTTCCTCAAAGCCGCCCTCTTTTCGAGAACATTACCTCAACTCGTCATTGGTATTGATGACAAGGACTTTCATCACCGAACCCAACCTATGCCCCTTCCCCTTGCTAGAACACAAGTCTTAAGTGCTGGTCGGACACTCGGGGGATCAGGGCTCGACCGGCCTGAACGCTGCATATCACGGGCGGGCTGCTAGTGAGTGCAATGGGGAAAGTTTTCTCTATTCATAGTAGGTACGACGACCCTAGCAGACCCTCCCTTAATTCGAATACGTAACATGATCTCCTTCAACCCGCTTTTCTGCCTATGGCCGAGTCATAAACTATATCTATCACGGTGGAACTCTCAAAAAGAACTTTTCTAAGAACTGAGACCTGGAGCCTTCTTTCCCATCATTAAAAATACACAAAGTGTATTATAAATTGCACCATGAGTAGTTCACTACCCCTCTTCTTATGGTGTATCATCAGCTGAAATATGAATGGTAAAAGGAAGAGCTACCTCTCCCATATGCGTCTCAATTTCTTTCATCTTTCCCTCACCCACCGGTCGAATCTAAGGGGACTATTCCCATGGTCAACTACCTACTTCTCTCTCGATTTGGTTGATCGCAAGCAAGCTACCTTAGCGCAGCGCTCACACCTGAATATCTCGTACCGAACTGGCTGAACTGGCTATTACGACCTGAGCTAGCTTGGATTGACAGTTCATTCCTGGCTGGAATCAATGTCTCATTTTCTTTTTCTTCGTAAGGAGGATCCCCCTTCTATACTATCTTTTGGTGGTCTGTATAAATGGTAATGCTATCGAACCCCGAGCATCTTCTTTTTGATCTGCAAATGGAAAAAGGGGTGGTCCCCTCCTATTACAGAAGAAAGTCTTTCTCTAAAGTTGCAACCTAGGATCCAGCTATGAAAGAAGCCGGCTTTACAAGCTAAAAGTGAATAAACATCTCTTCTAATTGGGATACCCAGGAGTGCCTCCACATTCTAAGAAGGTGGAACAAACTCAACCATAAAGAATACGAAGTGGGCGATGACTGAATGAATATGAAGCAAAGAACCCGCTTCTAACCTCGTTTAACACCATGCTTCCTCCGAAGCTTTCATCTGAGTAGTCACTACGCCCTACCCTATCGCTGAGTCTTTGGAAGCGGTTTCAGTATCATTTCCATCCGAACCACTGACTTATTAAGAGAAATATGCGAAGATTCCATCTGGAACCGAATCACTGAACAAGTGTTTCGGAGATCTTTGACCAATCCTTTCCTCTGGATTCATTGTCTGCTTTGGATTTTCTCAATTGCATCGACCTTTCTTTTTCTAGGTGAATCAGATCTCAATCTTTTTTCTTTCATATTAATGGTTCCCAGCGGCTTCTTTGTTAGTAGTGCTATTAAATCTATAAAGGGCCCCGCCCGTCTGCTTATCCGTTGCTCTGATCCGTCTGTCGTTCCTCTGTAGCATGCGGTCGAACCTACTTTAAAGATCCTGCAGCCCCAAACGCTGCTATGGCCTTCTTGCCGTGAAAGTGAGGAGAGCTTAGAAGCAGCATAGCCTCGAACCGAACCAGGATTGAGAGTTTTTCTTCATCATCAGCAGCTTCTATACCCACCTAAGATGGAAAAGACAATGTTCGAACCCAAAATGGGGATCTTTGAGAATCTTGACTATAACATAACTTTGGTAGTGACAGACTAGCCCATATAAGGTACAACCTAAGACGGAACTATTTTCATCGAGATGTATTTTATGTCTTTTTAAAGTTCGCCAAGGCGAATTCACCCTTAAAGCTTGCTTTCTCGCTGTTGCAGAAAAGCTCTAACTGAGAATTCAAGGAAGACTTGTTCCAACGCCCATTTCTTGCTAATGATGTGATGATAGAAGCACTCTCTCTCCTTTTTCTGTTTAGCCATGACAGACACCTTTATGTATGCCATTTTGAGACACCAAAAAGGAACAGAGGCTCAATCTAGATTTGTCCCAACTACCAACTACCTCGAATTAAACCCAAGCCCCTCTTCTAGAGCTGTCGGAACTAAAAGAAAGAGAAGGGCGGCTCTTCAATTACCGGGGTACATCTTCATTCGCGATTCATGATAGATCAAGGGACTGACATAAACATACACAAGCGGACTAGCTTAGTCTTCTTTCTTTACTTTATTATTCCTTATACGGTCAACACAATCTGAATCGTTCAGAGCCACTTTATAACGATTGCATTTTTCATGCTTGACTAGTACCACAGTCTATGCATTGCCTTTTATCGAGAGAAAGACCAACCATCAATCACGAGATTTCTTGTTCTGATGTCTAAAACGTGCCAATTAAACTACTAGCAAGCGCTCGGATTCTTCTGATGTGCAACATCTACATAGGAAAGTTTCTCCCTTAAGAGAGGTGTCGTAAGTCGCCTCTTTCTACCCATCCGCCCAAGTAAGATAGTTCAATCACTTTATTTGATAAGCAATAAGCCTTTTGCTACAGCTCCGGAGCTGCCAGCTATAACATATTACACCTACCTATACCTATTAGTTAACGGACGCTTTCACACCGTTGGTTGCTACTATTCATTTCATACTCGACGAGACGATCCTATTGCCGGTGTAGTAAACGAAGACGAAGCACGATCTTATTTATTTCTTTTATACTTCCTTCAGCTTTCGACCTTCCCTAGGTAGATATCCATGAAGCAGCTTTTTCAACTTAAGTGAATAGATCCGTTATTTCCTATTGTAGTAGTTCCCTAGTTATCCATGTCATTTTCTTCGAAAGAATGTGTCCTGAAGCCATCGCAACTTACCAGACAAAGCCAAGACGAACCCCTTTCCACGGCAAAAGCAAGGAGCATCGCGATACGCACAAGAATTTCAATTAAATTAGCTCAGATGTATCCTTTCTTTCAAGTGCGGCTCTATGCAAAGGTTATTGTTATTAAGCTACCTATGTTATGGTTATGTAAGGGTTTAGTGATCGACTCTTCTAGCAATGGTTTTGATAGAGCAAGGCTTCGAAGGGACAAGATTGATGAAGTTAGGAAGACGGATGCCTTGTGGTGAATGGAACGAGGTAACTATTCAGAAATACGATATCTCCGCGACTCGGAGAGCAGCTGCTCCAACAGAAGGGCGAGCCTTTTTAGCTATGATTATACTCGTGATTTTAGCTACATTATGTACTTGTGATTCTAACCACGACTATCCTTGCAGAATGGGACTCCTTGCGTGGCGGTGAAGAAAGAACGGGCGGCGGTGAAGAAGGGAGCATACGCAGGGAAGAGGGAGCAGAGATTCTTTCTCGAATTTTATTATATACAATCATTCTTCGTCTGCCCCGCGGCATCGGTTAAGGATCGAGTATGAGTATTCAGTATAGATAGATACCCTGGTAACTGGTGGACAGAAATAGCGACAACTCTTCTTTTGCTTGCGAAGACATCTGGTTGGTTTAGTCTGATAATGGCCAGAGAGCTGATTAACCAATTATTGAAGACTAATCCGTGTCTCCAGCAATAAAAAGATTGAGGATCACTTTTATTTTTAGGTTTATAGTGTGTCAGTTTCAAACTCTGAGATCTTTGACCACTAACATCCTCCCGCTGACGCGGGAAAAGACTTCGATTATCTCATCCGTTCGGTACGGGACGGAAGCCCCTACTAGATCCACAAAGGCTGGAGCTTAGGACTGAAACCTAGGGATTCTCGTGATTACCATAATGTATGGTATGCTATTAAATCTCGGTGTAGCACCTACCTTCGGCCTTTACTTCTAACCATCTGGTTTCTTTTTCTAGCTGCGCCCCCTTAGTGCGAGGTTGAAGAAACCACTTCGAGCATCAGAGATTGGAAGCTCTTCATATACTCTCTAACTGAACCCGTTTGCCTCAAACGCCTTAATCAGTCTCTTGCTAGCCATTGGACATTACACGGCAAAAACATCTTTCTCAGCTCTTGTTTCATCTCTGTCCAGCTTATTGAGGCCTTCGAATACCCCTTCCCTTCTTAGACCCGGAGAATAGAAGTCATTAGGCCGCGGGCTAACGAAAGAGATGCGCAGAACCTTGGAAAGAAGGAACAATAAAACTGTCTTTGGGGCACTGGCTTCCCCATAAGGATAAATGAGGAGTTCTTTTGACTTGACTGGCCTATGAAAAAAGAAGTTAGAGGTCAGCCAATCCAATAGGGCAGACTTATCCTGCAATTCCTCGAAGGGAGACTATTCGGGCCAGCTATGCTCCCGAGAGTAATGACGAATTCTATCTCCTATAGAACTAACCATTTCCTTGACTAAATCTAACTCCGATAAGATGCTGGGTGGGTTCTTTTATGGAACTTAAACGCTTGTTCTATTAGGGAGCTAGCTATCTTTTCCTTGGTCGACTTCCCTACTTTCCTTAATGAATCAAAATGTTAGCCCGATGAAGCAGATTAACCCGTGGACTGGCACATAGACTCATTTTAAATCTTGTGAGTTTCCCAATTTGAAGTTTCGACCGTAGGACAGATTCAACTCTTAACTCTCGGATGGCACGTGGGATCTTTCTTAAATCATTACCTTTATATGGGTATTTACTACTCTATGTCTATTGTAGGAGTAGCATTCACGGAGTCACCTACTGGAACCATGCCAGTTAAGGCTGCTAGGTCAAGAAGAGTCATAGTCATGGTTCCGAATTGAAAGATAAAAGCATTCGAAGAAGTAGCCAAAAAACATACAGCAGAGGGTTAGCCAATTCAAAAGCAAGGGTAGGGTCAAAGGCTATGGCATATGGGTAGGCGTGCCTTTCCCGAATAGATTTATTGTTTCGATTTCCCCAGCCTTTCCAAACTCTTGCCCCGAAGATTCAAGTTGATTTTCCCATCTGCCAATTCCCCCCACCCCGAATAAGAGATTATAGCCATTAACCTAGCATACCACGCTTGCCGGAGAAAAGAGATTATTTCCTTGTTTCTACGTCTTGCCCTCAATGCAGTAAACCCAGCCTTCGGAAAAGAGTGAAATCGGTAAACTGTGCCGGAATTAGTGTTAACTTTGAAAACGAGAAATTCAAAATTGAAACGTTAATGTTATGCCGCTACAGCTATAGTCTATATAAAGGTGGAAGAACCTTACCTTAACTCCATAACTTTAATTAAAGTGCAATACTTATATGTATCCGCTTATTCTTACCCGTTACATGGTTAAATAAGTTAATTTGAATATTCTATTTCGAAACCTAGAAAGCGAGAAAGATAAGTGCTTTAATTAAGCAGAAGTGATCAACGAAGACCTAAAAGCAGTTATGTTATATAAATTATATAAAGCACTGCTGCCATTTCCTTTGCTACCGGCTTCTTTCAGTCCTAAAGTCAATCAGAGACCGAAGGCGAAAATAAGATTTTCATAAAAATGTCCCCAGAGAAGACAGATGCCAAATGTCTTAGAGAAGGAGCTGTGGGGACGGTGGATGCTACGAATGCCCTGGTTCCTCTTACAGAGTAGTTTTGACTCAGCTGCGAGGGATGTTGCGACGAAGAAGGGCTTGCTGTTCCAGGCGATGGGAGATTTTTTGAAGGCATTCCCGGTGTTAGCAAGAAGGGGAAAGGAAAAAGAATCTTAATAAGATTGAAATATGTCTTTTGGGAAGAAGCATGCATAGCCTGAGATCTTTCTTTAGTGGTTTTTTGAAATAGTGCTAATGTTCCGATTGGAGGCAACTACCGGGATTTGACAGATATTGGAGATGCAGCAACCGTTCCTACGTCTCTTTCAGGGATACCTATTCTCTATATCTTTATTCATATCTTATGTCTGCTGGAAAAACCACCTCTTTAGTTCGGTGGGAAGGGAAGGGTGCTGGCATGATAAGGGCGCTGGGAGGACTACCGGTGAACGCTCCCGATACGATATCCGAATGTTCTCATTCAAGTTTCCTTGTTGTTTTATGGTAAGAACTGTCCACTAAGATAGCCCATTAACCCACTTCCGCTGAGGATCGTACCCAGATGAAAGATGCATCTCAGCAAAGGACTCTGGTAAGTCTTTAGGTATTTGTAGACCTAGAGCTCTTGGGCTGCTTTAAAGGGCGAACTATCGACCTAGTACCAGCATTCTTTGTCCTAAATAGACAATAGGCGGCTAGAATAGCTATTAGGACTGTTTCCGAAGCTTTAGTTTAAAGATAGGTTGTTACAGAAGGATAGGTGGTAATCGTTGAGCTCGGGGCTTTCTTCCGTCACGCTAATCCTTTCTATTCCCCGGGTTATCTGGAGGCATTACAAGAAAGGGAGCGGTGCAACTAGCTAGGCCGTTAGGCTTATTTAAATAAATATTCCAGCTAGGCTAGTCAGACTAAGCTAGTCAGAGAAGGAAGACAGGATAAGAACCGTAACCCTGTGTCATAGAGCTGCAAAGGCACTATCGGGGAGAGGCTTTGGAGAGAGATAGGGTGAAGCGGATCCTTTAATTGACTATGCTAGGTGGCATAAAGAGTCTCTTTCTCAGCTGATCTACGACCACTCTGCTGTTGTCTGTTGGTAGTGGTTTCTTTGAATTTCTTTGTAGGCGGAGGGCTTCCCTTTACAGAAGCTTTTTCGGGTCAAAGGCTTGACTCTCTATTATTGCATAACATAAGAGAAGGCTAGTACGTGTGCCTACTGGACTTGTAATTGCCAACCGCCCCTTATGACACCTTGAACCTTTAGCCCAGGGCGGAGCGGAGGAGGGTTGGGTAGGCCTGCCTACGAGGCCGGTCACAATTGATTGGCGTCAGATCCATCCGATCTCTCACTTTCTGAGCAAGAAGACTAAGAATCACTAGTCTGAACTTCGAGCTTTCGGCGAGGCCCGTAACGAATACGGTTCTTCGAGCAGAAAACAACCTCTATATAGAGAGACTATTTTCATATATACAATTCCAGTCGACCTCACTCTATCATATTTTTGAGTTGGAGAAGATTCTCCAACTTCATAGGCCTACCTTAGGATTGAAAGGAGATCCATGGCTGTAACAGACTCATAGATTGGCCCTAGGAAAAGAACTGCTAGAAAAATGGACTGATAGATTTTAAAGGCTTGAAAGAAAAGCAATTCAAACTACCTTATGGGGATGATGAAGCGCTTGTCTTCGAGGCCTTCTCTTCACGGAACTGAAAGCTCGAGTCCCTTCCTTCTTCGCTTACTGAAAGCACACATCTCGTGTAAGCGTCCCGTAGGTCCTTCCTATGGGTCAGCCGGCGCTTTGCGCCTTGAGACCCCTATGGGGTCGGCTGGCGAAAGGAATGCTCTTTAACTAGAAAGCTACCATTGAACTAGCTGCCATTGCCTTTTGAAAGGAAGACCTTTTCGGGTTTTAGCTTACGGCTTATCTTTCCTCATCTAGTTCAACTCAGAGATCTGATTCCGCTAACAGCAGCCCTTCTTCCATTCAATGACAATGCTGAAAATGGTTTTGTCTTCTCTTTCCAGGTTCCAGGTAAACGACTAGGGATCTTCTTCTTCCCATCTCGGGAGAAAAAGAAAAAAGAAAGAAGTAGCCCTCCCTCCAGTCTAGTTAGTGACTTTTCGCTTCCCCTGCCCCTGCGGCTTCTTCGGGCATTAAAAAATGTTTTTTTATGGCTCGTATCTGTTCTTAGTCGCTCCTGTCGCCCAGCGAAGTGAGAGTACTTACTTTCTTTCTGGTTGGACTCTTGGAAAGCTTTAATTGGATAGAATCCTGTTATCGATGGAAAATCTATAAATCTTAATGAGTGTGGCCCACATTTCGGGGCTCGTACCCAACAGAAGAGACAAAGAACTTCTTTTGATTCTGTGTTCGGAAGTTCGCTCGAAGGGCAGTTAGTTCTTTGACCCGAGTGGTAATTAATATATTATAAGTATGTATCCCGGTTCCAGGGAATTTATTTAGGGAACGATCCCAACATTCGAAGGGCTTTTTGAGCGAGTACCTGCTTTAATAAAAATAGGGCAGCTAGGTGAAAGGGCTTAGGGCTAATGAGCTAACAACGAGCTTGCAGTTGTAGTTTGAGTCTTTAGGCAATCTCTAAAACAGCGGATCTGCTTTCAAGGGTTCTGATTGATCCTAATCATGCGAAGCCCACGGAGCGAGATTAACTAAAGAATATATGAAAGAAACCATGCTTTCGATGGCAAGGCCAGAACGGGACAGGATTTCTTTTCCAAGTTAGGCTGCTGCTCGACCTTTCGAACGAACTGATCATGATGAGAGTATTGACATGAGAAGCTCGTTCGCCCCTACTTAGTCTGACCTAGGAAGTGGAAAATCTCTTTCTTTTTCTTTTAGCGAGTGGTGATTCAGGAAGCTATCAACCTGAACTTAGTGTCTTCTAGTCTGGCTAAGGAAGAAGACTTCAACAATGAGGTTTGAATGTACTTTGTTGCTTGTCGCATTGCAGCGAGTCAAATGGTATTCTCGGAATGTCTTTCGAATCGAAAGAGTCAGCGAATCAGTCATGTCTAAGGCATCGCTTTGAGTAATCCGCTGAGTGGACTTCCTTTCTTTATAGATCTCCAATCATCTTCCACCGTCTAAATGGAAAGAAAAAGTCCGAATCTTGCGGGAAACTCTTCACTCGAATCTCAGTCTCTAAGCTTGACAGTCACAGCAGTAAGCTATAACTCGTATCAGGCAAATAGCCAATTCTTCATGCTTTCCAGGATGATGGAAGAAGCTCCTGTTGTTGGGTGATTTGAATGCTCTTCCTTCTTTCGTAGGTAATGCTTTTCCGGTGGTCTCAGAATTTGCCGTATCGGCAGTTGGTAAAGAGATCGAGGGGATGTTCTTCCTTGTGCCTTCCCGTATCCCGTGGTAGCCCTTCAAGGTCTTGTGTTAAGGCGAATTGGCAGCTTGCCATTCTTTCGATTCCTTGCAAGCCTCATTGTCAGGTACAGTCGAACTGGCCCCAAGGGCGGAATTCCCAGTCCATTCAATCCATTCAGTCAAGCCAGTTGCAAACCGGTCTGTCTGTCAATCAAGGAAGAAAGCTCTAGTTCAAATAGGTAACCCAGGAGCAAGCGAAGGAAGACGGTCAAAAAGGACTTTCAAAGGTGTTTATCCCCCGGAAATACTAGTCTCTTTCTCTTTGACTGGTCCCATGGAGATCTCAAAGAGCCAACCCCGAACCGAGGTCGGTGGAAAAAGATTAGGTAAGCATTCAAACCAGCATCAGCCGAACTAAGATATCTAGTTTATCCTGAAGCAGCATTTCTCGAAATAGCATTCCCATAAGCAGAGGATGAAACCCCTGGCTTTGGCGGATCTTAGTCTTTTTCTTGATGAGCCCCTCCTCTTCATCGCGGAATGATGGATTCGAATAGAAAGCCCTCCTAGAGCTTTGGGGATATGTGCCCACCTTTCCCTCGGGAGCGTCCACTCACTGGCAGGGATAAGCGAATCCCCACAAACAGCTGTACCGAAGCCGTGCTCCTTAGTTACAGCTTCGCTCTTGTCTTTATGTGACCCTTTGGCTTGGAGGAAGTTAATCAGACTAGGTCTTCTTTGCAATCATAGGCTCTGGGACAGAGTACTTTCGTTCCTTGCCGGTGTGACAGATAAAGTAACTGTGAAATCATCCCCTGTTGTCAAATATTTCTGTTACAGAAGGGCTTGATAAATCAGAATAGGCTGTTAATTAAAGAGACTCGAGATAGGTAACCACGTGCACAACCTAACTACTAAGTACATCCCTTGCTTCAGTGTGGCGTCGGATTGTGAAGGTGTTCAGTAATCGGATGAGGAAAATGAACTAGATGGTTTCTCCCAAAGCAGCTCCTTCTGTCCGTGCATTTCCTATTGGATTCACTATTCCGAAAGCCCTTGTAAACACTAGAAGGTAGAGTCTAAGGCAAGAAACTTTCAACAGGCATGGTACGAGAGGAGAAAGACCTCTTCAGCTAATACATCTAATAGATGTGTCAAACGCCGTTGCTAGCTACTGCTAGTCGCAAACAAGCCCTTCTCTTCCGAAAGAACCTATTTGCCCACTTGCTTTCAACTCTGTCAAAGAACCACTTCCAACCTATTCCTATTCATATGACAACAGCACATTCTATGCCATCTTCCTTATACTATTGATTAAACCAAGCGATTCGTGTTCAATTGTACAAGCCATTCTAAGGAAGATTAGACTGGCATCCGCCTTAGCCCTCCCTAGCTAATTGAATACCAGCTTCCTCTTCTACTTCTATTAGTATTAACTGTCACTTCCTTGTCCTATTAGTATGCATGGGGCTGTAGGTTGCTTTCTTTGATCTTATCTGCTCACGAATGGTCTGCTTAAGCCAATAAGATCGAAAAGGCTATCTCCGAGTGGCAAAAAATAGTGCGGCACTTTCCTTCAAGCAGGAAGGATGCAAAGCAATCCAAGGGAAAGCTAGACCTCGAGTGAAGGAAGACGGGAGCCACTCCGCTAAAGCCCTTTGAAAAGGGTCCGTACTAACCTTACCAGTTATTACTGTCTAGTGTCCAAACTGATTAGAGAGCCGTTGAATAAGCAAATCGGCTGTTTACAGTTACAGCAAACAGGAAAGAAGAGCAGTCGTGTGGACCCTTCGGTCTTTGCTTCCTCTTCATGTCCTCTTCCCTTCCCTATATCTCTTAACCGGTCGGTTATTCCGCGTTGCATACCTACTTTTCATAGAAAGAATGAAAGCAGTACCAGCTTATCGCCAACCGTGCTTCCTACCAACTCCGCCAACCCCAGACGGGGATATTGATTTAGCCGCACCTGAACCCTTTGCTGCCTCTACTCCGCCTACTTCTTGTGCCGGCTTCGCCAGCCCCTCGCGGGGTACCGATTTCCTCCTCCTTCGTGCGCCGGGCCGGACCTGTACCTCCTGTCTACTCCTCTTTTCCAGATTTCCCATACTATTCTATTAGTTGTATACCAACAAGAGCAACAGCTTTTATTCAAAGAGCACATTACCGCGTGCGTCGCAAGAGCCCCAACAGCTGATTTGTGATTGACATACTGCATGTTACCATGTCCGCCTGTAACTCCTCATGAACCTAACGAAACAACTTAACCAAGCTACTGAGCGCCTAGCGCAGGTTCTTATTCCAAGCACCAACAAGTTCGTACAAGCGAAAATCCCGGGTTTTCTAAAACCTTCTCGTGATGATCTCACTCCACGGATGGAAAAGGTTTGTTAATTCATTCAAAAGACGGGCTTTCCTAGCTCATATAGTGGAAAGCGCCCTTCCCCCTCGAGGTGGAAGAATGATGAAACCTGCCAAGTAATATAGTAGTAATGCCTTTCCCAATCCTCTATCGAAGGAAACCCCTCCGAGGGTGAAAGAGGTGGCTAACTTTCCTTGCCCCAGGGAGCTTCTTTGTTTATGTCACTAAGCGGGCAGGTCTCTGGAGTGTGCTTCTATCGCCCGAGCAAGAGAAGGGCTGCAGATGAGCTATCAAGTCGTGCATTTCTCCCGAAAGTGAGGAGAATGCCCCGGATATCCTCATAGGTGTCGGGTTTACCAGGCTAAGGTAACTATGAAATCGTAGTTAGCGGGTTTCCCTCCTTCCATAGCATCTTGCTTTCCTGGGTAACTATTCGACAGACGAAACCCCTCGGTTTTCTTCTTCTCTTAAAAGTAGCTTTCTTTTCGGGTTTTACCAGGAGGAATTCGATCTCTTCAATCTCGGGATACCACCTAAATAACTGCGGCCAGAGAGTCAAATAGGTCGGGAAGAAAGAGGGGTCGGACGACATACATCTTGGTTGGTTTCACCTCTTTGCAGGGTGATGACACCTGTAGCTGTGAAGCCCAGATGACCATCTCTTCGAGCAGGGATATGGAGTTGGGCCCCTAGATCCAAGTCTAAAACAAAAAAAAGAGAAAGCAGGTTGAGGTGAGTATGGGAGGCAAGGCTGGATCTCATGAGTAAGTGACTCGCCGAGTTACCATGGTCCACCCGGGTCTCGATTCCGGGCACCGAGCGAGCTTTAATTGAAGTAGGGGCTGACGTCAGCGACACGGGGGAAAGCTAATGCGATTTTGATAATCATGTTGCAAGGAACGGAATGCGACTCTCAGTTTCCTTTGCCCAAAAGCCTTCTGACCGTCACGTGAGAAGATCTGCAGGGACCAAGGATACGCCAGGAATTTTCCAGTACAAGAAGAAGCAAAGTGGGCAAGGCGTACAGTCAAGACCTACTTACTAGATTTCATTATTTATGTGATTATGTGACACGTCTATCTTGATTATATTATAGTGAATCTATTTACCGGACAGCAGCTCTCGGAAGGGAATTGTTCCCGGGCATCCTATACCTACATGTAAAGTAGGCGAGCAATAGTGAGTGCTTCCATGATCAGCGATTCTATGCAGGACCCTTCCCCACTCAATTTCTCAGATAAGGATAGGCTTGACAAAGTGAAGAATGGGCTCACGACGGATCAGAAATTTGCTTCAAAGACTAATGCGCTTAGGACTGGACCTTCTCCTATAGCCACTGAACGGTCAATCTACTCTGACTCTTGCAGCAGGTACAGCCACTATTGAAGCAGGGACAGTTACCCGACCGCCGCCGACCTAAGCACTCTCGTCTCGACCGGCAACCTATAACTTAGATTAAGATTCTTTCGTCTTTCTTACTCTTTTCTTTCCACGGAACAGGTTTTTTTCACTTGAATTTCCATGGAAAATGTTTTTTTTGATCACTCCTTTCAGTGCCCGTTGACATGCTACTCAGTCACCAGCCTCTGGCATAGTAGTTCTTTCTGGTCAGAAAGCTAATGCCGAAGCGGCTCTAATCTCTCCTCTAACCAGTGCATATGCATAAGAGTGCATAAGACAGGGATCCAGCCGTCTACAACACAAGCCGTCTACACAAGGAGTCTGGCCGGCGAAGTCACTTACAACGGAGAAAGGGACCCCGTCCCAATTCAAGGAAAAAGGCTGATAGTCTATATGGCAAAACGATTCATTCGCCCTGGGAGCGTCAAGTAGCAGAGGTAGCGGAGGTAGCGGCATTTCTGTCACAGTCAGAGTTTACCCCCCACTTGCACCTGCGGGAAGGGATTTCTTGGTCTCCAAGAAAGTTCGAAGCTTTCTATTTGTCTTTTCTTTTGCGGCATGCAGCTCTTTGGCAGTATGCAGGACTTCTTGCAGCTCACTCTCTGCTGTCGTAAAGGGAAGGAGCATTTCTGTCTAAGTCAATGTTTCCACTGGCACGCATTTAGTCAGTACCTCGATTGGCAGTCTTAATCTTGATTTACTCCTTTTCACGAGGGAAATGAATGAATTTGGTTGGGTCAGGTAGGGTAGATCTAAGTGCTATATAATTTCCCGTAGTCCAGTCTACGCGACTACTGTCAGTCAAAAGAAAATATCTAGCAAGAAGGGAATGTATAGCTCTCAAAGTATATGACTATAATGAGTTTAGGGTATGCTAAACTGGTATACTAGACTATACCAGGGAATGTCAGACATTGCATCTTGAGTGAAGGCCAGTTACCTATACCTATACTCAATTAAGGAGTCAGGAATAGCTTCTGCTTCTACTTTTTCTTCTGCCTCCTGTGCCGCCCATTGCTTTGATAAGAATCTAGTTTAGCGCTCGCTTTGAGTAGAGGAGGTTTCTATAATAAACATCTTTCTTACTAAATAAGTCTAACCGGGGTCAGATCTGCCCCTCTTTCAACCGATGCTTTGATTTGACCTTCTGCAGATAGGCCTTGATTTCGATCTGCTGCGGCATAAACTGAATATGGATATGAATCGCCTGGTGGGTAATCCGCTACTAGTGCTGGTGGGTGGGCTGGTTCGGATTCAACTGCTTCTTATAGAAGGTCTTCTTCTTCAGTGAGCTATACGGGCGTACTATCACTATAGTTTTTCACTACTCGAGGAGAACTATGGGCTACTCCATTCTTTACTTTAAGTTACTAGTTAGTTTAGCTTTCCTCCCCCTACTTCGACAGCTAACGACAAACCCGGCTCACACCGTTGAGTAGTTGCTTCGCTTCCCGCCTATGAATATACGGGAACACTTCCAGAAGTGAGCTACGGGCTATTCACTCTAAAATCTGTTTTGTTTATCCTGAAGCTGCCCTTAAGTGCTTTCCTTGAGCTTAACCTTCTCACTAGTAGATAGATATTCGAACTACTGAAGTTGCTAACAACCCCGTTCTTGAGTTCTATCCTAGAGTTCGCTACGGACTATCTGATGAGCTACTAAGTATGAACTTAGGACAGCTAACACCGTTACGTGAGTGGCTCACTACTTCATCTTTCCACTACTTCACCTGCTAACAACCTTACTTTCGTAGACTTCTTGTAGTTCTCTTTCCCCGCCTATCGTTGAAGTTTATCCTGAACCTGCTAACTACTTGACTGAGACTGAGCTTACCTACTTCACTTCCTTACCTCTTCCCCTTTCTTCTCACTTGACTGGTGAGCTACTTACTATAATTGATACTTGAAAGAGATAGATAGTAATATAGGCTGAGAGGAATGTAAGACGCTTTGAGCTACTCTACTATCTACTTACCTTTAACGAGCTACTCTACTATCTACCTAACACTCGTTCTAAAATAACTTTCTTTGCTTTTGCTCACGATAAATCGTTATATTCGAACTTTCGGGATTCGTACTTCTGATCTTCACGATTGAGCTTTCCTAAACCTACTGAGACGGATTGCTCCTTCACCTGCTAAAAACCCCACTTCCCTTCCTGAAGGAAGTGGGGCTTCTCTTCTATTGAATCAGTTGACTGAGACGGAGCTTCATCGTCGACTTGACTGCCTTTGAACTGAGACGGAGCTGAGCTTGATTACCTTGCCCACCTTCAGGAATAGAAGTGAGAGATGAGCTTTCCTCGCTCACTATTCATATGAAATCTTCCTACTTTCCTGGATGAGGTCGGGAATGGAATGGTTGCCTTGATTGGCTCACACCTTCTCCTGAGATTGAGCTTCATCTTTCCTTGACTAAAGCATTTCTTTCATTGACCTCGAGTACCTTCCATATCGAGCACTCTACAAGTTCAGTTCTCGGTTCGGTTCCGTAACATGCTTAGGATGTAATGTAGGACAACCTACACATGAATTGATTGATTGGTAATAGGAATGATGATTCGGGGGAAGACAGCGCTACTAGGAGAACAAGGAGCAACAGACTTCGCTTCATTTCTTTCCTCTATAGGAGGTCGGGAATCTAAGACGATACGGATACTGGCTCACTGAACTTCGATTCGGATTCTGAACCTCTTTCTCGTGCCTGAACCTATTGAAAGTGATAAAATAAGTTGATTGGCATTGGCTCACTATCTTGAGTGAGAAAAGAAGTTGACTGGTTCGCTACCTAAGACTAGTGGGAATTTCGTTCCTGGGCTGATTTTCAAGCTAAGAATTCGCATTTCCCTCTTCCACTCGAGATCTCCTCTTCCCCTGATGTTCAATCCCTCTCTCTTTCCGCTCCACCGCTACCAAATGAATTGCTATAGCCTGCTATATCTGCTGTTGAGAATCCTCTTCCTCGTTAGACGAATTAGGCTCCTCTCTCTATTTGATTAGAACTTTTCTGTTGAGCTACTAGATAGATATTATCAGTTCACTTCCTTCGCCTGCTAACCCCCTTTGAGCTACTGTTTCGCTACTATGTATCTCTAACCCTACTTCAAGAGCCTAGCTTGATTACTGGGCAAGCTGCTCCTACGATCTTCCCTACTTTCGCACTTCGTTCAGCTTATCTATTTGCCTTCTATTTTCCCTTTCTCATTCGCCTGCTAACACCCTTGGCCAACGGGGCCATATACTGTTGAGCTCCGTCCCTATCTATCTTTCCTGTCTAACTAGCTATATTATTTATTCCTCCTTTCCGTGTGAGCTCCTATCGTACTCTATTTATTCCTCCTTTCCTATGGCATTAGGAAGATCTATGTCTTATCCTGTTGTTCTGTCTAAGCGGTGCAACCTTTGTTAAGAAGTTCCTATCCTTTCTATGCGTTAAATATATCTATTTCCCGGCGATCTCCTGTCTAAATATATCCCTTTCCTCGCCCTCTTTCATTTGGGAATACCCTTTTATTGACTGCATTTGCTTATCCTGGTATATATATATAGGTAGTGAACTTCTGTCCTGTCGTATTGTCCTTATTGAGTTATCCTAGCAAGAATCCCCCACTAAGAAAAAGAAAGAGAGTTAGATCCGAGAGTGAATTAGAGACATTATCTCACAGATGAAAGAAAAGAGGTCACTTGTTTAAGTCAAGCAATCGTAGAGAGTTTGCAGTGAAAATTATCCCTCTACAGGCCTCTTAAAGGCAGAACAAAAGAGAGTAGTGAGGGGAGAGGAGTTCAAACCCGACTCAAGGCCTAGTAGATCTATTCCTGCTACCTTACTGACTTCCCTGGGGGAGGTTGAGTTGAAGAAGCTGTGACAGAACAAGCTGTTACAGAATCAGCAGCTATTGAACCCCCATCTGTTGGAAGAAGGACTACTGGTAGTGGTTCGTCTTATCTTATTAGTAGCGGTCAGTGGGAAGAAGACTAGCTCTGGCTTTCAAGCGTGAACCAGGTCTTGGATTCGGCATTGGTTGGGCATGGCATTAGATTAGGAAGGGGCCTAAGCTAAGCCCTGAAATTGGAATGCTTTACTCGGTTTAGGAAAAGAGAAAAGCACTGTTTAGCTTAGTTAGCTTAGATCCTCTTTGAGATGAAATGCGGAAAAGTCCTAATCAAAGGCGAAAGGCGCCATCCAAGCAAAGTGGGAATACCCAGCAAGATCCGACCAACAATCGAGTTCATACCCGGCTCAAGGCTTTAAAGAAGAAAGCCCAGGCTCAAGGGCCCATCTCTGTCATATTGTCAAGCCAAAGAGAAAGCCTAGCCCTTAAAGCAAGCCTGCTTCACCTTCACTTCCTTCCGTACCTGATTCTTAGTCTGCTCTAAAGGCAGCCAGTGACTCGAGGTCTTCTGGAGTGAAATCACTCTCGGGTAATTCAATGGTTCAGCTCTGGTTCAAATGGTATCTGGGGTATATCTCTTATCTGTTGTTCACGAATCCGTTTCAGGTTTTCAGGCATACCCGGTCTTTTCTTTTCTCTTTCAGTTGCTGCTCCGGGGAAAGAAGTTTCATTGGGGAAGGTGGTATCTTCTAGTTGATCACTTAAGCTTAAGCTTTTAGCTTAAAGGACTGATCTTTGCTTGAACTTAGCCCGAGTAAGGCCGACTTAAATAAAGATAACTAGGTGCCAAGCCTTTATATGAAACCATTTCTTTCTCTCTGGGAATCATAGCCTACTTTCGTACCAAAGGGTTGATACTTTCCTTCTGATCCTAGTTCTTGGCACTGGGAAGAGTCTCTATAACCTATAGGGTATAGGGTAAGGAGCAATAGACGGAATTCGCCCTAGAACCATTAGGCTAGGCTCATTAGACGTAGACGGAATTAGTCTGGTATGGCTGAAGAATGGTTTCATCAGTTGAATTTTGGAAGGTCATATCGTATTATAAAAAAGAAAACCCCGTTGTTAAAATAGCTTGCCTTTCCTGCTTTCAAGGCTTTCCTTGGCAGGAAGGGAGGTTTTTGAAATGCTTTTTGATTGAGTCAGATGTGGCATTGCTGATTCGAGAACAGTTGCCCTTTCTTTTTGCTTCGACAATAGATCAAAATAGAGGCAACAAAGCCACCCTACTTAGATCCCCGGATCGCGTTATTGGATTAGCGGGCGCCACAAGACAAATTAGTCGTACAAGGACATTCGGCTTATCAGAGGCAATGGCCTTCGCCTACGTCAAAGACAGCCGATTCGTCCTACTAACATGTCTTCTGCTGGGATTGGGTGTCTGGTGGTATCTTCTGCCAGAGCCCCTATTGGTTCAACCAACGGCTTGTTGCTCACCTGAGTGCGCTAGTGCAATTAAGGAAGCCGCACAATGCCAAATGAGGTCTCTGGGCTTCCCGTGTATTCATCCAAATCAGATCCATGAGAAAGTTATGGACACGTTCACGAAACCGGAAGTCTTTCGATCCCATGCAGTCAATGCCAATGGGTGTGCTTAAGAGCTGGTGGCAACCGAATACCTTTCACACCTAACCCAGGCTTTTGCCAACAACCTTTCTTTCAAAATCCACTGGGTAAACCTAGCAAAAGTCCAGGAACAGCTAAAAAGGCTTGAAGAGACAGTGGCTCGAAACATTAAGAGGAAATAGAAAAATTCGTATGACAACCCTATGATCCTTAGATTTGGAAGGAATGATGGGGCCCACATCAAAAAGTAGTTGAACCTACATAGCGAAAAGGGGGATCCCCTTACGCACGTTAAATCCTTTTATGCCCATCCGCCTAATGTGCTGAAGTGGCTCATGATGATAGTCTTATGATCAGACTATTCCCAAGGAGCCTTACTGATCAAGCTATGGAATGGTACTTCACTCTCCCTAGGTATTCAATTCAGTATTCTAGTCTTAAATTAAGTTTATATACGAAAGCAAAGACACAGTTGGCGATTATTGCCTTTTTGTCGTGGACTGAGTAGTCCACTTCAATAATCCAACAAACAGTCCCTTACAGGTCCGATAGCGAGGGGACTTCCCTTTTTGCTCATAAGTAAGCCACCTCCTTGGATTTCCATCCACAAACTATCTTGTCTTGCGGTCGGCCCGGTTCTCTCTCTTTCCCAGCCGGCCCTCTCTTTCACGCTGGTGAAGCAGCCCACGCCTCTTATGAGGCCATCGCGCAGGGGTACGACGGGTTAGCCTCAGAAAGGCAACTTCTTGGATAAGGCGTTAAGGCGGCCTTCTAACCCTCGGCCTACCCGGTCCCGTGCGGATTAACATAACACCCTTTCCTTTCTATCGAAGCCAGCTTACATAGGAAAGCATTTGATCGTCGCGCGTCTAGCACTAGACCTGAAAATATAAGGGCTGCACTTCACGTTGATGTCGGCTATGCGCCTTTTGCATCCGATGACTCAGTTCACAGACCTAGTAATCTAAAGGAAGGAGGCGGATGGCGGATGGCCGGCTTCCCTCCTCCTAGTACCCTTACTCGGGCTTTGGTTGTCTGTCTTTTACTTTTATTTTAGGCCGAAGAGGGAAGGTCAAAGTTTTCACCTGATGGGGCACTCATAGGGATACACATTCCCAGTGTCTCGATAGCTCATAGGCAGCTAGTTTTGGACGAGCCCTATGAAGCTGCGCAATCGCGCTTCTTTCGCCTTACTTTCCGCGTATCCAAACGAATAGATTGAAGAAGTAAAGTGGTTTGGTTGTTGTGCGCGCCGGAGGCCTACGGGGTAGCCGAGTTGCTTACGAGGGGTGCTGTACGCTAACGGTAATTACCTCCCGGGAGGGGGAGCCGCATAAAAAGAGACCCTAAACAGATTGTATTAGAGCAGCAGTCGGACTCGTTGCAAGAAAAGGTAGTTGAATGTGTTAGGCGAAGAGAATATAGCACGTAGAAGCTTATAGAGTCGGTAGTTCGACGGCTTAATGCTTGCCAGAGATAGTTCTATAGCCCTTAGGATAAAGACATGACCATAGAATTTCATAGAGAGCGCCTTTGGGCTCCTCTGAAATACCCACCAAATTGTTTGTATTCATGTCAGGATTTCGCGCTGAGGAGGCCTTCGCTCCGTTGGGACGAGCTGGTCGAGATGTGGTGTCCAGTCACTCACATCGGTGAGGGCTGCGCTATGCCACCTGTCCTTACCTTGGGAGTACTGCTTTAGCAAAGCTAACGGTAGGTCAAACGGGTTTGGGACCATCCTTCCGGCTGGAGCAAACCTTGTGTTTACATAGCTATGCCCTTTAGTTGCATGTTCAACCTAGGCAAGACCCTACTTGCTGGTTTATCCATCATCCAATCCACAACAAATCGGATGAAAGCCTGATACTTCTCACCTACTCAAACGAGATTGAAAACTACCATTCCGTCGAATCGGAAAAGGTTTCGAAGAGCGCGGAAGGTCAGTTCGGTGGTAAGATCTGAAGGGGAGATTCACGGGTAACTTCGGAGGGTGGGGAAGGAAGAGCTGGTGTAGCGCGTCAAACGCCCTCACGCAATGCCGCGCACAAGGAAGGGTGGCGAGTGGGAGAAGAATTCCTCCCCTTTCAAGAAGGGTGTGGATATGGTCTATAGCCAAAAGAATAAGTCAAATCAGAAGCAACTGGGCAAGCAAATGCCGCTGGCCATAGCGTAGCTCGAGCCAGAGCTTTTGAGTTTTCCAACAAAGTTCCAGTCCGCCAAGGAGTGTGAGTCTTGAACGAAGGCATCAAAAGCCGAACTATAAAGACGCAGCACCACCTACTGTTTCAACCGTAGAGTCGACCAAAACAGAAGCCTTAGGCGAGATAGACAATGAAAGAAAGCACTGGACTTTTCTTTCTCAAATACAAGGAAGTAGGCATAGACAATATTTAGCAAATCCACGGGGGCCCCGTAAGGCATGGGTTTAATATCCTTTCAAAAGTAAGAATAGGTCGAGGTTTTTTTCCTTTTCAAGGTAAGAGGTCAACTTAGAGCAAAGCAAGCTGACAAGCAAGCTTGCGAAGCAACCGAGGCAAGAGCGTGAAGCAGCTTTTCCCGAACCAAAGGATCCAGGTTCTCTTGAAACAAAATATCCTGATCCCTCAGCATCAGGCGATGTCTCAGTATCATCTGCACCCAAACCAGAATTTGACTCCGAAGAGGGACAACTCACTTTTCCAAAATCACCCGACAAGTCGAATCCATATCATCAGAATAGAGGGCATAGGACTCTTTGCCCTACTATGAACTAGGAGGTTGGCTCATAACAGAAACTCAAAGACGCCAGAAAAGCACACTTAACGCGGTTCATCAGGTTGTTCAGAGGCTCCTCCCTGTCCCGCCCTGCTTCAACATATCAGTTGTCATTAGGAACTTCTTTCTCTTAACGAGATTGTGTTTGTGGTCCTTGCTAAACGCGCGTTAAAAGCGCCCCTATCGAGTCAGTTTGTCGCTTCTTTTTTCGGAATGCACTGAAAAGCTCAACGCGCTTGTATCTAGGTCGGGGGTAATTAAACTGTATAAGCAAGGCTCGGGATATGGTTCTCTTATGGGGAATAGGCTGAAACAGCAACAGGCAACCAAGACTAATGAAGTGCGTTCAGGCTTACTTTAATCAACAACTGAAAGAGTAATGTTTCCACTTATTCCATCCTTACTGTTACTATAACCGCTAATAGAATAGATCCATGGGGTTAGGATTTTTTATAAGTAACTAAAGGGTAACCACTAAAGGGTTAAGCTGGCTCAGAAGAAAGTCTAGTGGGGCATGGTTTATAAGGTAGGTTACCTGCTCGTAAGAGGCAGTCTAACTTAGTTAGAGGAAAGCTTGCTCATCAGAAGGATAAGCAAGGTTTTATGAATTATCCTAGCAAGGCTTATAAGATAAAGCTAAGCGAAAGCAAACAGGGGAGCCCCTTTGTAATGGTTTGAAGGTTTGGTGTTCAGTCCGCCATTCCAAGGTAAATGCCTGGCTATTCAAGCTAGCGTGGTAACGAGACGGTGAGTGAAAGTGAATCGGTTAACGAGACTGAGGAAGATGCCTAGCTAGTTTTGAACCAGAGCAGGGAAGTGAAATAGCTAAATCGGAAGTTAAGCCCTCGATTAGCAAAGAGCTCCCCCAACGAGCTCTCTCCGTTCTATCCAATAGACTATTTGCTAAAGTTCAAAGGCCAGTTTGAAGAAGGCCAGACATGCGAAGTAAGTGAAACTGCCGTTCCAAAGCTTTCTAGAGGTGCCTATAAGGAAGTGGGAATAAATAGGATAACCTGATTCCAGCCGTAGTTTATTGGCTGTTAGGTCGGTGAAACTGTCCCTGTAGCTAAAGTAAAGTAAAGCCAGTAGTTCGAGTTCGCGTTCTAGTTCAGGACAGGACAGTATGGGACCTGTTGCTTAGGGCTTTGGAAGCGAGCAACCAACCCGGCAGAAGTAGATCGGAAGTTTCCTGTTTGACAAAGGTAGCCTTAGCTAAGTAAGAGTAAGTAAGTAAACAGATCAGGTGTTGCGGGCAAACACGGGTGTAGCGATAGAGCGGTTTAGTTTACGATTCTATTCAAACAGGCTATTGCGCCTAAGTCAATCCCTCGTATCGGCCGGCTGTCTTATGACGGGAGACACAACAAGTCGAAGCCTTTAAAAGCCCAAACAAGCTTTCTTCGTTCGCACCTTTTAGCCTCTGTTACAGAAGTGGAAGGATCCGTTGGTAGTTTGCTTAGGCCCCCACCTCGCCCAAGTGGTTCGTGCATACCTTGCTTCAGGGGGTTGGATCTTATATCCAAGCTAGAGAGACGAGTTAGATACTAAATAGACGGCTGGTGGACTCATTCGCTGGCCCACTTCGATATCTATCTGTCTTTCGATTCATGTATATGCTTTTTTTACAGATATTTTGCTATTAGGTATTATTCATTCCGCACGAGTCCGTTACCAATCCCAAACCCGGCTAACCTTTTGTTCTTTTCTTAACCACCTCATTCACCAACCTATTACCCTTAAACTACGGGAGTGATGTCCTAATCCCCGCGGTTATGCCCGATAGCACAGCACATGGGGAGAATGATTGGACCTAAACCTTTATACGGGCTCGCCTCTTTTCTGGGCTAGCTCGCAAAATATAGACTCCCATGGCTCGCTTGGAAAACGTTCGTACGTTGCTAACCTCTTATTCTCCTCCTATTTCCGAGCTCCTCTTGAATCGAGGAGTTAAAGCTCAGCTAGGACAGTTCCTCTCTCCGATGGATGGGCGGGGAATAGCATCTGATACGATTTCTTATCAGCCTCTCCTAATTGGAGAGAGAAAACCAATCTGGAATGGTAGTTGTGTATCATAGATAACGGGCGATAGGTAAATCTAACGTCCGCTGCTAACTTCCTTGTGTCCGTAATTGATTGATCGGATGTTTGCTCCTAGGGACAACCCATGAAATCGCATTTGCTTCTTCCAATGAGAGATTTTGACGTGAAAGCATCTTAAAGAGCTTTTCTCATTAGAGACAGTGGCAATAGAATGAATATTCATCCATTTTCTCATCGGTCTTGGCTTGGGTTCTGTCTCTCAACAAGGAAGGAGGGCATCCAGCTTAATCTGTAGGAAAGTCTGAAACAAAAGGATGCAGCTTCCGATCCACAATCTCGAACTGGGGCGAATGAAGAAAGCTGCCTTCATAAAGAAAGACAGCTGGATTGAGTTCCACAGCAACACTCGATTCGGCACAGTCGATTTGTCCAACTGCCGAAATCAAGTGCTCAAATCTAGGGTGAAAAGACCTCTCTCTCTCTCTCTCTTTGTTCTTTTCTTGTATAGTGCCTCCGAGAGGAAGGCGTAGTTGCGCTTTACCGGAAGTGAACTTGTCAAAAATGTTAAACATGGGAATCCTTCATTTTGAAGATTTTCATGATCTGGTCTGGTCGACCCAATCATGATATTGAAGGATAGGACCTTTTCTCGAAAAACTCCCCCTCACCCACTCGTCTATCGCGAATTAGCCGCTTCCATTACGGTCGATCTAATTTCATAGCTTCTACACCTGTTCATTTGGGAGCATCTCCCAGATAAAGAAAGGGCATGGCGCCCCAGGCGCCTTTACCCTTTATTAGGTAGGGTAGGGCCGTTGCTTGTTTAGTAAAGCGCTAACGCGCATCTGTTTTTCAGCTGGGTCCATCCGCGCGAGCACTTTTACTGAGTGAGCGAGGAAGTAATGTCTGAGCTTTTGGGTGGCCCAGACTAAGGCTAAATAATTTCTATAAAAGTCTATTTCTTTTCATATTCCAACAGAGACTTGGTAAACAGCACGTTCTTTCTTCCCATCTTCAGTGATCTCCTTCTCGGCTGATTCTAAATTTTAAAGAAAAACTGTTAACAATACGTTATTACATTCGATCTATTCTGGCAACGAGCTTCATGTTGGTAGAGAGGGGCGCTTTGATCTCACTTGGAATGCAAAGCATGATTTTCGAAACAGTACGATACACTGAACACCAACTAAAACGCAAAGCCATTTGATTCAATTGGCTTGAAGGCTTCAAGAATGAGGAAAGGCTCTTAGCCACCGGTGACCGTACTTTCGTAAAAGCACCATTGGGCGGTGGTTCCTCTCTTTTCTTTTCTCTTGAACCTCGAACAAAAAATAGATCTCGCCATCAGCTCGACTAAGAGTTCCGAATCGAAAAAGTAAACTGAACTTGACTTAAGACGAAGGAACCGAGTGCCGAAAAAAAACCGGTTCGCTTTCTTTTCTTAAGGCTTCAAACTACTAGTCATTAAGACTACTAGAAAAGGTAAGGAAGTCCTTTTCTTGACTTGGCCTGCGTGCATTATACCTACCTAAATAACTTGATTTCAATCTCAATCTCAACAAAGAAATGAAAGCATAACTCTTTGCTTGTTGTCCTCTTACTCTTTTTCTTTTAGCCTGCCTTGTGGAGGTCTCTCGGGTGTCTACGGCAAATCCGATCAGTCTCGTGATGAAGAGAATTTCCGATCTTCCACTAAGAAAGGTATTGTCACGACAACTAAATTAGCCCGGTAAACTACTCGGGGCTCCCCATGGTTTAGTAAAAGGGAGAGGAGATTTTCTCTTCATCCGGGGGTTCATTTCATTCATTATGAACTAAAAAGTGTAAGGCTGATTAGTGAGGTCTTAAAAACTTCATACAATGAATGATCAGCCATTGCCATTCCATTTGTGCTTTCAGCAAGTAGGCGACGCGAATCTATGGTTTCTATCTTTCAATCGGATACCAATTGCTTGGATGCGTTTGAAAGCCTCGAGATGACTTGCAGAAAAAATTCTTTCTATTCTAGGTTTGTCTTGTGTCTCCGTAACAAATGGTCCATTTATTGATGGGCGAACGACGGGGATTGAACCCGCGCGTGGTGGATTCACAATCCACTGCCTTGATCCACTTGGCTACATCCGCCCCTACCCCCGCACAGGTTTCAGTCTCTATCTACGATCAGATCCTTTCTGAACCCCCTATGACCGCTATCAAAGAGAAGCTTTTTCCTATACTATAGTTGCATTGCAAGTCTATTGTTGTGTTTTGGAATTAGGGGAAGAAAAGCTTCAAACAAAGAGGTTGACCACTTAGAAAGTGCTCCCAGGAATAGCCTTTCTCTTCTATTTTATACGAATACCGGGCTTTCCATCCTAGATGAATAAGAATGATTCGAGTCGTCTCAGTTCCAATTAAAGAGAGAGTTGGGTGGGCGCTACTTAGGCTATTAAGCCGCGCTCCTCTCTCTTTCTCTATGATATTAGTTGATCTACTTTGGTTACAGTAGAAAAGGAGGGAAAGGGCTTTGCTTTGCATTCGTTGCTGTCGAATGAGTTAAGTAAGCGTTCACGCGGGTGAACTCCTTGAATCTGAAAGCTTGTTGATACTATGGATTGCACGAGCATGTGAAAGTTGCCCAAATCGATGAGATTAAGAGGACAAAACATAGACCTGTAGTCAGCATTACTAAACTGTATCTTGAAGGAACTTTCAAAAATTCCTCCACCAAGGGGCCACCTGGTCAAAAACCGGGGTGAGACAACTAATGCAATTAAGGTGAGGAGGAAGCTCTTAACAGAACTAGGAAAACTTCTTCTCTCCCACTAACACTAACCAAAAGCTCAAAAAGAAGTAGAAGTACAGTATTCTCGTGCAAGTATAACACATCAAAAACTTTGATAACCACCTTGAACTCATCTAGGAGATATAGATACAGCGGAAAGAGAATATCTATTGACAAGCACATGGAAGTATTACGCTACCCCCACCTACACCTGTGATAAAACATATCACAGAAAAACAAAGGTTTACTCAGTAAAACTATCACTCCATGAGAAGAGCCTTAGGCTAAGATGAACCTACCTCCTCAAAGGACAAAAACAACCTTGTTTTACTCCCTAGGAAATGGTTATCCCACTATTATAGGTGTAACAAGGACATCTCACCTCAAAAGTTTCTAAATGTTGACTACACATCAAAGTCCTCTACTCTTCAGAACAATTTCGTTATCTCAATCTGATCATAGAATCTCTCCCACTACGAAGGCGGGTTTGGAAACTTTTTTATAACTAGAAGGCTCAAAGAGACGAGACTAGCTATATCATATATAGAAGCGATTCTTGATTGAGATTCCAGAAAGAAGGTAACTTCTATTATCGTTAAAGAAGTTTTTTTTTTACCCTTTATTTTCTGTTTCTAGAATCAGTGTTCTAAAGTCGTCTTTGCCATATCAGTGATCAATCCGACAATTAGCCTCAATCTATTTTAGAAAGGTAAGACAGGTCTCCCCGATTCAATACAATATTCCGAAAGAGTTATGAAAGAATGGGCCAACTGCTTGTAATAGGCCAGTATGGATCAATCCTGCGACTTATACAATCGAGTTCTTTTTCTCGAAAAAATTATCGGATCGAGATCTATTGGAAAGCTCCTCCGACCCAATGAATCCACTCTTATCCAATACTAAAAATTCGGTGGTGCGCTGGAGGGAATGAATTGAACAATTGGTCTCAACCAACTCTTCTTTACAAAAATTGGGGGACTTAAATGACCAGACCATCTCGGGCCTTCAATTCATGAAGCCCTTCGCTTTCTTCTTTCAGAGAAAAGGGAATGATATTTTTGCGGGAAAACAGTTCCTCAACGTTCCTATCGATTAGAGTCGGGGATAGGTTTTTAATCGAAGGATTCCTCCAATCAATCTCTCCCTTCGGAGGAAAGGCGCTTAGGACCCGAAATCCCTAAGAACCTCTTACCATGAAACTGGGCAAACTTCACGTTTTCCTTTTGACAAATGCGTCTCTAGACAGATATTTGGGTACCTCGAAATCACTGAAGCGGGGGATCCTGGTGCTGGACCTCGTGTAAATACAGGCGTTTGGCCTTGAACCACTGCTCATTCTCGATCTGGGACTAGAATAACAGCTCACTCTCGTACGGGTGGTACTTGCCTGACTTATGCACTCCTTTATGCATTCCTCACCTCAACTCCTGAAAAGGAAAGAGAGTGCTAAGGGGTCTGAAAATGCTGCCTCTCCGACTACAAACTTCTTTGAAAAAGCTAACTACCTGGATTCCTCTTCTTGAGACAGTCGAGTGAATTCCCCTCTCCTTCTTTAGTCCCGAAGGAGAGCGTCCAACGAACTCATGCTAGAAGAGTCTCTTGTCATCAACCAAAGAAGGTTGATCGATTCGTTCCGAGGGTTAGTATGATTTTAGGTTCCGTTCCGTCACGGTCGAGTACCTTCGTACCTCCCTCCTGGGACACAAGGCAGCGCGCACCACTTTCGTTGTTGATCAGTCCCTCTATCTATTTATTAGTTTGAGTCCCCTCTTCCTTATTGGTTGGCCAAGCTAGTCCAATCCCGAGATGACAGCTTTCTGACATGAAATGAAGGAGCCCGTCGTCTCTCTTCCTTTTAGCCAAGCTACTTCTTCGTCTTTCGATCAAATCTCCCCTGCACAAGGTAGGAACGGTTGCACAACGAATATTTATAGAAAAAGGTTATAATCGGGATTCTTCTAATCAAGAAAAGGAAAATTGAGAAAGGGAAAGGTGCTAATCCGTCCGTCGGTGGAACTCCAGATCAACTCTGTGGCAAGCAGGTTATATGAAAGTCCCACACTTTCTCATGGAACTGATCGGGCCGCGGACAATTCAGATGGGAAACTCTTTCGAGCAATACCAAACGACCCCGAGATCACTACTATAGACTTCGTTTTCCTCCTCCCCCGCTGGATCGTCTTTCTCACCGACCCAAGGATCATGAAACCTCACTCTCCGATTACAGGAAATTGTACGAGGCCAGCTTGTCATTACATAGGTGCGCAAAAAGGACACTGCGCGAGAAGAGGCCCTAACGGCGTATCTAACGTGGTATAAGCGTCACTCTCGTCCTCTACCAACGGAATTGTATAACTCGTACTTTCTTACTTCATACAGATCCACATCTAGCGTTAAGTCCACTGAATTTGATGAGGGATCCTAGGCTGAGACCCATGCCGAAGTCCTTGGTGATGATACAGTGAAGAATGACTGCAATCCACGTAAGTTTGCCTTTCGATCTACCTCTCTTCGGACAACTTTGAGTCCAACTTCTGCGGGCAGATAGAACACGTACTCCTCAGAATTGGCTGATCTCTCCTCGGGCACTCCCAAATGACCCCGAGACCACTTCGATTCGGCGCGCTCCTCCCCGAGAGAGCAAAGATCGGCATAGATATGGGTAGCAAGTAAACGTTCTCAATGACCGTTTGAGGCCTGCAACGAAAGTTAAGTACCTCTCCACGGGTGTGTCTCCCCGTCCTATGAGCACTTTAAAACTCACGTTCTCACTCCTCTATTTGAGGACAAAGAGGTTGGCCACTACTTCTTCGTAGTCAGCTATAAGATCGTTATCTGAATCACCACTATAGGACAGACTATCGTTACAAACTAACCTTCCCCTCGTAATATAGCTATTCATCTTGCTGTATACATATAGAATGAAAAGTGATAGGGGGTAAAGGAAGGATTCAGAGTTAGGATCGCTTTTCAGATAAGGAAATTACCCATTTAGCAATCGCCTTGGCATTATTATCCGAAGTTTTCATCCCTAAAGCACCCGGTGCCTTTTGAATAATGAGTTTTTAAGATTGTGATAGACTCGCACGGGAGGAGAACACTCACGCCCCGATGCTTTGGCCAACCCCGCCCCGGCCATCGAAGAAACCTTGGATCGGGAGGTCCCGGTGCACTTCCAGGAGAAGCCGGGCATATCAAACAAAGCCAGAGAGTCTCCTCGTGGCCGAAGCGGTTGCACAACCCCACCAAATTGGATGTGGATCCCACCGTCTCCTTCTTTCTAGCTGGAGAGGCTGCTGTGCTAGTTGGCGGAGAAAGAGCAGTGCTAGATGGAGAATATAAAACTGGTTACTAGAAATGAAACCATGCTTGCTTGGCTGAATGCTTGACTACGTGCCTGCGAATTGAACTCGAAGCAACAGAAGATGAGGGCTCCGCTTCCTTAGCTAAGGGGTCTGGTGCTGATGAAAGGGGTACTGCCGGACTCTTCTTTCGGACAATGTCAGGCTAAGGCTAGATATTCGATCGCTTCGACCCGTCCCCCCGAAAACACGAAGAATTTTATGATTCGAGCGTGCTTGGTAGCCATATGTGGACGACAGACAAGTACGTTCAAAAAAGGCTGTGTTCGCGTTGGAGGCCTCCCCCTAGTGAAGCTCAAGGCTTAGGTCAACCCCCTCAAAGGTACAAAATCCTATCGTGAACCTTGTGAAATTCAAGCTTTTATGTAGATGAATCGACCTCTGGACAGATCTACTCTGAACTGATAGCTACTGAACTACTGAATTTGAATTCGTCACGGACAACTCCCAACTTGTAAAGCTATCTGGCGGAACCTCCCTGAAACTCCTCCCTTGGGACCTGGGGAATAGAACAGCGTGAACAGCTATAGTGGAATAGTCTCCCTCGATCTATCGGCGCGAGCTACTCCATCCCGGGATGCCCTTGCCTCCCACTAACCAAAGGAATCCCCCTCGGTGAACTAGGGACATGCCAACCGGCTGATAGCCACCTACGTATTTACCTCCAAACGCTCTGCTGGATGACCATTCTCGTGACCCACAAAGAAAGTTAGGTGCTTCCCATGCCCAATCTCTCCCCTGTGAACCATGTACACAAACAACTTTTGCATTTTCCCCAGCTGATTTTAGGGCAAAGCAGTCCGAGGGCACATACCAGGTACCTTGCTTTGTTGATTCAGTCCCCGACTTATATCTCCTTGACAAGTAACCAACCAGACTGATCTATAACCTTATTAGCCATCAATCCATCTAAAGCATCTATTTCTTTCACCAAAATACCTTTTGCAACCCCGCAGGATACAATACATTTATCCAAAAGGATATGGTTTTCTAGTAATAAGAAGAGTAGAAGAACCACAGCGTGCTGCTGACGCTGCTGCCTCACAACCGGCATGACCTCCACCTATTACTGTTGCATCAGCAAGAAAAGAGGGTAGGACGGGCCGTACGCACTTGGTGCCCTAGTTTATCTCTCCGTTGTTACGGGAGACAGGCTGACACTCAGGAGAGTCCGTTATTCTTCTTGTCAAAAGTCTCGCTTCCTTATTCTTTAAGGACCTCTTCTCTGTGGGACTGACCGAAAGCGTGTTCATGCTGGGTAGCTTCACAAGCCAGATAGCTCTTCACAAGCTGGGAATACCAGGGATACGAATTAAGCTTTTCAGGTTCAGTGTGGCCCCCAACTCCCGAAACTCTCGGTTCATCAAACTCGTCTAAAGGCCGATTCATCTAAAAGAGAACCTGGGGTTGGCAAGGTACATGGTAGACTGTCTGAGATCAGAAGGTAAGGCGAGGCCAACGTCTCTCATAAGGTATGGTACAATCTATCATAAGAAAACGCAAGTTTCCGGCCGGGGATCATGCTTTCTCCCCCTTCCTACGATGATTGTTTAAGCCGCGGTAAACGCTTCTAGAACGCCCTCTGGCGGGAAGGAAGGTACTCCAAGAAAGTTGAGGTGAGGGAATGCCGTGGCAAAGCAAGCAAAGGCAGTTGTTCCATCAGAGCACGTCCCAGTCATTCTCCCAATCCCAGATCCAGATTGGGCGGTTGAGATAAAAGAGTTCTACCCAGGTGAAATAGATCGAGAACGAGATTTGGTTCCAGGTCGAGCACCTGCGTTCGTTTCGGGCCAAGCAGGTCAAAAACGATAGTCGTCTTTTCCTTCGCGAAGAGATCCGGGGTCATTGTATTAGATACGTAATATCATCCATCCAACCGTCATCAGCCGGGTGCTTAGCAGGAGCAGGAATAGACGATTCATCGGCCTAAGCTTCTGCGGCTTCGTTGAGTTCTTCTATCGGTTCGTCTCATTACCTCCTTATTTAGCAGATTCTGAGGGCAAGGATGCTAAGTTAGGTTAGCATTGGCTGAGGAAAATGCAAGTGGGTAAAGGGCCGGGTAATGATGATAGTAAGTGAAATAAGGGTCTACAACGTGGGTGAAATGCGCCTACTAAAGTATGCCCTCTGGGCGTAGAGTGTCCTTTGAGCGTCTTTGCTTGTTCTGCTCCTCCGCTTGCTGGTATGGCAGCTGAAAGCCCAGGGACGAAAGGCAAGAAAGTGCCGGCAGTAAAGGCTAAGCAGTCAAGGCAAGGGTCCGAAGGAGCGCTAGCCCCGAAAGGGAAGTAATTGGGTCAGGTGAGTCGGCTCATGCTGATGTTTTCAATCCAGTCAACAAGTAGGGGCACGAAATAGCAGTAGGGAAAGAAACAAATAGGGAGGACTTCTTTGCAAGGGCGGAATTCATTGATTTAAGTGTAGATCGAGACTCGACTAGAGATTCAGTTGAGACAGAACCTGTATTCTCCCTCTCAACTCGAACGAAGTAAAAGCGCGAGATCCTTTGCTTGATTAGCATTGATGGAGCATAGATGGAACAACTTCGTTGTTCTGTTCCCTGCATCCGCTAGCAAAGAATGGAATGCAAACTGCCTGTCCGTGTGTCCCTGATAAGTGTTTGTTGACTTACCTTACCTTGTAGGCCAACAACCGGGGCTTACAGCGGGTTCTTTAGGAGCGCTCCCTATTTAGATTTAGAGAAGTCCTGTTCCGCTATACACAAGCGAGAACTCTTTTCGAGGTACTCCAAAATGCGGGAAGAGGTAACCCTTCATAGATCTTTAGCCTTTACTTATGATAGTCAGGATCTTAGACTCTTATACAACATAAACACTCCACCAAATACATGGTCAAGTAAGTTCAAATCAAAGGGAGGAGCAGCTCTTTGAAAAGGTCAGTAGAGATTCCTTCGCCCAGCTTATGCTGTGCTTGTTTTCTATTTCTTGAAGACGAAGAATAAAGGATTTTTGCGCTCTGGATAGGTACTTTCTTGTGAAGGACTCTCCGTCGCAGTCGATCGAAACGATTACTACGCCCAGGACAAAAAAAAGTGGAGTTCGGTTTGCATCTCCGAATGAGAGCAACTGTCGCTGTCATCTCCCGGAAGAGAAACTGATGCTCATCATGCCAAATGGAACTCCTAGATGGAGCACTTGTGACCAGTAAGTAAGGAAAGGAACTCCCATATCAAAGGCTAGCTGCTAGCTTACATGCCAGATGGGTCCTGCCTTTCTCCCCTTTTGTTGGTGGCTTTATGGTTGAATGTTTTCCGCTTTCTTAGTCATCGTCGTCTTATTTACTAGATTAAGAAGACAGTTTAAGCTACCCTTTTTCATGGTACTAGGATTTAGCCAACTCCCCTGTTCCCGTGTGAAATGAAAAGAAAGAATCTGACGGTCCCGCCGTCTTAGTATACCTTTCTTTATTTACGCAAATTCTCTTAACGAACTCAGCTACCTCAACTCTCCTAGTCGCAGAGCCACTACGGTCGGCGATGGATGGCGCGTCGGGTTATCAGGCCAAGCGAGATCTGACCCTCCTGAGAGCCCCTGATAGGACTCCCTGAAGGTCCAAATACCCGAGGTCAATGTCCGGCCTCTCCTAGTTGGTTCGGAGATAGAAGTAAATGGAACGATTGATTGAGCTCGATTCCCTAATCTGGATGGAAGGACGAAATGAGGGAGAAGAGCAGATGAGAGAACGAAGGGAATAGCTCTCCTGCTCCTACCTTCCCCTGTAACCCCCTTCCGCTGCTTCTCTTCTGTTGTTATTGCTCTCACCTGTCACTACGCCACCTCAGCTGCTGGGACTGGAATTGCTTCTGCATCTGGCACTCCCCAACCTTTTCTATCTATCTTTAGAAGTAGGGCGAGTGTCTAAAGACCCGGTTCTCTCTCTGAATCAGGTTATTCACTGGGCTGTTAAGCCATCGAGTCTTCTAGGGTTGATCGATCCGTTTCAAGAGGATTCATCCAAGACTCTAGATCTCGTTAATTCTAAGGAGGAGCCCATTCCATAAGGAAGATGAGAGGAAGGCAGGCTTTTTGGCATACATAGTTGGCTGGTTATTTTTCTTTCCCATCCCTGCTCTGCTGCTACTGCAGGTGCCCGGAATTCATGGATTCTCTGGTAGAGGGGAGTCGAGGTGGAATTTTTTTGTGGGCTGGCTTAAAAGTAAAAGAAGCCCCCAATTGCAGTAGGAGTAGCTACTTGTTTCATGGCTTTAATTTGAGCTTCAGTTCAGATCCTGAATCTCCATAAATGGGTATGCCTGGTTAAGTTAAGGTGACCAGCTTTGTGCGGCAATCGCAAGTTAAGTTAAGGTACTCTGGATTTGTTATAGCGCCACCATTTCACAATATAAATATATATTGTCCGGGAAAGCTAGTCTTGGGATTGCTGTTTTATCCTACTGACGCTCTTCTATGAAAGTTGAGGCTTTACTCTAACTGGTCTGTTAAAGTCTCCTTGCTACGGCCTTTTTTTAATATCCCTAGCTCGGAGGGTTACTCGTTTTTGTACTCTACTCGTTCCTTGAGGGTCCAATTAATTAATAGTAATTGGAGGACGGTTAGTGTCTGTTCTGCATGACTCATAGCTAAGGAGCGGATTTCAGGGTCCCTTGACTTGCCAAACGGTTTCCAGTATGCCTATACAGTTAGTCTTTACACACATGATAGTAGCAGCCATGTTATCGACGATTCTACAATAGGCGGCCGCTGGAAAACCCGACTTAGCGAATCACTTCTAGGCTGGCATTAAATCTATTTTGTGCCAGTGGCTCTTGTGCGCCTCATTTATGTTGGTGGCATACCGTACGGTATTGTGCTGAACACTCACAAAAGCCGTGTCCCCCCCTATCTAGTAAGGTTTTTAATGAATTCTTTTTTGATAACGAAATAGATCATCCATAAACTTAAACTAACCCCCTCAAAATTAGTTCTAAGAAAGGAATACGATAACCAGAGAGAGAAGGCACAGGCGATGGGCCCCATACATCAGAATGCAAAAGGGCTAATGGAATTGAAAAAATCAGAAGATTGGAATTCGTAGGTGTTGCCCGTGTTTGGGCAGCTGGCAGCTGGACCAAGAAGAGAATGAAGAACTAGCAGATGCAGGAAGCAATTGAAGGCGTTCTAGTTTGTTCAATGTAGTTCGAAGACCTAACAACCAACAAGAGGAGCTGCCCTCTATAAGCCCTTAGTTGCCAAAGATCAGGAAGCTCTTTGTTATGAATAAGCCAAAAAGAAAGAAGAGGAAAATCAAGGTCTAAAGCATATATGGGTTGGCTACGGGCGGCACCCTATAGCTATGACATTATGCGTGTGTAGATCCTTGACAACACAGAGGAAGTCGGAGTAAAGATGGCATAGCTTTGGCGATCATCACAAAGTTGTCCAACTTCAAAAATTTGTTGAGAGACTGACTTTAGGAACCAACATAGCATCATTGAGATGAAGAACATTGCCAAAACGAGATGATAAAGAGATCGTACCAATGTCTGAAATAGAGAGTAGGGTGTGGTCACCGGTGAAGACGACACTTTTGCCTTGGTACGGCGAGGATGAGACAAATGCAGCCGGATTGCTCGTCATATGATGGGTAGCCCCAGTGTAAATGAAATGTAAAAAAGCCATTGAGAATCTAGCTTGGAAGATGAATGCATAATACCCACGTGATGAGTTGTTTGATGCGGAGCAAAACTCGAGTTGTAACGCTGTGGACATACGATAGCCATGTCTCCAGAGAGAATCAAAAGTATACATACCCAAGTCAATCATAGAGGAGAATCCAAGATAAGATACTCCCATAGGATTGCTTCTGCTGTTGTTGATAAGAAGACCGGTGCTTTAGGTTATGAAACTAAGGCCACTTACTTGATGATTATTTTGAATATACTTCCCATAGATCTGTTGGGAAATTTATGTCGCCATAGATCTTTGAACCGTTTCTGGGCACTGCACTTGAACCACTGATGCACGAACTGGTACTGTTGTTTGTTGTTAGTCACACAGTTACAGTTGCTGTGAGAGTAGCGTGGCAGGGAGCACACTTGACAGGAGATAGACACAGGCGGTAGAGAGAGAAAGAGGCAAGCCCCTAATTCAAAATAGAATAGTGAGGGGGGCAGAGCTTCCATTTCCAGGTACAATCCTCCGCCTCAAGGCGTTCTTTTTTTCCAGGAATCTGTCAATCGGGGGAGCGCAACCAAGTTTCAAACCTCAACTGCAAGGGATGTGAAACCCTTCTCAATGTCTTCCACTCGCCCAGTGGATCTAGGAGGCAAGGGAAATCCGTTGATTGAATCCATTCCTGATGATGTGCCGCTAACAAGGCCTACCTATTCTCCCAATGCAATCCGGTTTTTTAGGGGGATGGCATTCTATCCTATCTCAATATATGCTCCTCCAAGGCCTGAGGGTGGATTGAATCCAATCCCATCCAGCATAGGCGGGTAGAGTTCACTCATCCGGTAGCGAGGGGAAGATGAACAATGAAGCTATAGCTGCTCACCTTTCCGCTATCTGCCTTTAAGTGATAGGAGGGCTTAACATAAAGCCCACCATTCTTTCTATTTTGAATTCTTGATCTTTGGTGCCAGTGGAGCAAAGGAAGCGGGGGACGAACTCCTCTATCTACCCTAATAGGTTAGATCTATTGAATGAGATCCTGGAGACAGGGCTGGGAGGTATGAGTCCATCGGATGCAGGGAAGCCCAGGCAATCCGTTCCTATCAATCATTCGTCAGGAAGCAGTGGAGAAAGAATCGTCTTTTGAAATCTTATTGTTGAAGGCGTAGAGAAGGCTGAAAAAAGATAGGAGAATTTTTTATAGCCATCTCGTTAATAAAAAATTTTTTAATTAATTGGACCAACAGCCCTCTGTCCGGCAGGCAATTTCCGTGCAACTATGGGTTATGTAGTCCTTGCTATGCCAGCAATAGGGAATCCTTATAAAACCGGAACTCTCCAATTCGATATGTAGAACCGGAATGCAAGTTGTGTGATAGTTTGATTCCCCACAAATGAGAAGTCTCCAAGCTTTACCCCTCCCACACAGGGGCGACTGGCTGGGGAAAGAATCCGAAAGCAATAATTGCAGTCTCGACACAGCCTATTTCGAGACTGGGATGAAGAGATGAAAGATTTTCATTTTCGAAATAATTATAAAAGAAAACAGCTAGTTCAGCTCGTCATATATAGGATAAGAACCCCCAGTAGAGACTAGTACGATTCACAATTCAACATTTTGTTCGTTTGGGTTTGATTGTGTCGTAGCTCTATAATTCGGATTAGGTTTCTCGTTGGTTGGAGGAACTGCATTGCTGATATTGACCCCAAAAAAAGAAAGGGTAGGTACAGCTAGTCCGTGAACAGCCAACCATCGCACTGTAATAAAAATTGGATTGGATAGGTTCGATCTAAGCTTACTAATAGGGGGGACTCCTAATAATAATAAAAAGATCTACTAAATGAATCGAGTTGTGCCAAAGGATCAAAACGGCCAGTTATTAATGGAATTCCTTGTCGGCTTTTTGTAAAATAATCGTTTGGCCGAGGTTTTTTTCCTATACCAGAAGAGGAAGCTAAACCCGTGCTGACGAATAACCAACCCCTTAATTCGTCGAGTAAATAGGGAGGGTATAGGTTTGCTATGAATGACCCAGTATCGAATCCAGGTAATAATATCAGCAAAAGAACGTTCTCCCGTGCTTCCAGACATGCTGAGCTCCACATACAGTAAAAAGGGGGGATCGATTCTGTGAAAGATAGGATCAGTAAATGGAAATTCACTGAGATTTAATCTTTGTGAGATCTTCAATAGTGGTACCGAGGGTGTCTTTAGAGTATACCGAATCAGTATAGCTATCTTTCTTCTGACACAGCAACGCAATTTCAATCAGTATAGAAAAGAAGTGATACAAGATTTCTTTCTTCTTTTTTTTTGCTTGTCAATGCGGAACCATGTGCCATTCAATAAAAAATTCCTCTCCTGTAGTATAGTATAGGGTTTCTTTCCATTACTGGCTTCAGACTAGAAACTGAAGATCTGGTAAAGTATAAGTCCGACGAATTGGGTTATAGTTAGAATAATTCATGAAAGAGATTATCA